GGTTAGCACGATTAATGATATCAGCCCAAGTGTTAATTACACGGCCTTGACTGTCAACTACAGATTGGTTGAAATTGAATCCATTTAGGTTGAAAGCCATAGTGCTTATGCCTAGAGCGGTAAACCAGATACCTGCTACGGGCCAAGCAGCTAAGAAGAAATGTAAAGAACGGGAGTTGTTGAAACTAGCATATTGGAAGATCAATCGGCCGAAATAACCGTGAGCAGCCACAATATTGTAGGTTTCTTCCTCCTGACCAAATTTGTAACCTGCATTTGCGGACTGATTCTCAGTAGTTTCCCTGATCAAACTGGAAGTTACCAAAGAACCATGCATAGCACTGAATAGAGAGCCGCCGAATACGCCAGCTACACCCAACATGTGGAATGGATGCATAAGGATATTGTGCTCAGCCTGGAATACAATCATGAAATTGAAAGTACCAGAGATTCCTAGAGGCATACCGTCAGAGAAACTCCCTTGACCAATAGGGTAGATCAAGAAAACGGCAGTAGCAGCTGCAACAGGAGCTGAGTATGCAACAGCAATCCAAGGACGCATACCTAGACGGAAGCTAAGCTCCCACTCACGACCCATATAGCAAGCTACACCAAGTAGGAAGTGTAGAACGATTAGCTCGTAAGGACCCCCGTTGTATAGCCATTCATCGACGGAAGCTGCTTCCCAGATTGGATAGAAGTGCAATCCGATAGCTGCAGAGGTAGGAATAATAGCACCGGAGATAATATTGTTTCCATAAAGAAGAGAACCGGAAACAGGTTCACGAATACCATCAATATCTACCGGAGGAGCTGCGATGAAAGCAATAATGAATACAGAGGTTGCGGTCAATAGGGTAGGGATCATCAAGACACCGAACCATCCAATGTAAAGACGGTTTTCAGTGCTAGTGATCCAGTCGCAGAAGCGACTCCAGAAATTTGCGCTTTCGCGTCTTTCTATAATTGCGGTCATGGTCAGAACTTCGTTTATAAAATCATCAGAGGCTCCCAAGCATAAGGCTTGTTATTTTACAGTATAATATGATCCATGTATCAATGTCAACCAATATCTGGGATGGAATTTCAATATCTATCCCAACGGGATAGATACTGATCTATACTATATGGATAGAATATAGAGTCTATCTCAAATACCTCTATATTCTATCCATATATTCCACACTCTATAGATCTATCTGTGATTAGATACTCCATAAAATTATTTATTACTGGTTCCAGGAATGGTAGATCAATTGGAATGAGAACAGATATGAAAAAAACTTGATTAGATCCAGAACCAGAATAAGTGGACAGAGGTACCTATCAGAAATTTGATCCGGGTTGCCCGGGACTCGAACCCGGAGCTCGTCGGATGGAGTGGATGATCTGCTCCTTCAGTATCAGTAAGAGCGAGAAATCTCTCCCCAAACCGTGCTTGCAATTCTCATTGCACACGGCTTTCCCCATGTAATGTATCTATTTCCTAATCATTTTAGTTCTCGGATAGAAAAAGAAAAATGATTCTGAATCGAGGCAATTACTCAAAGAGCATTTCATTGATCAAATAAGTTTTCTATTTTAAGATCCTGTATCTTTTGCCAGGAATTAACTAGGGGATTTATCTGGGGAATATCTGAATGCCAAATTCGTTCTCTCTGCGAACGGGCCGCCGCTTTTGACGAAAAAGGCAGAGAATCAAATTCTCGTTCTTTTGAAAACGATTTTTGAAAGAGTTCTGGACCTAATTCCTTCCGAACTACACGTATCGTACTTTTATGTTTACAGGCTAAAGTTTTAGCACATGATAATGAAAGTATATACTTTATACGATATAAACCATCTCGACCAAAGGATCCACTGTAGTAATGAAAAAGATTTCTCCAAATTTGATCAAATCGATTGAGGATATCATCATCTGTTAGATTGGTCCAAGACAATTTACTAATTGGCCGTCCTGATACGTCACAGAATTTTTCTCTAGCCAATAATCCAAGTATTGGTACAATCGGAACTATTGGATCAAATTCATTGGTAATAAGATCGGCGATGAATAACTCATCTAGCATTTTTGTTCTGACAAAAAGAGGGTTCATCCGAACCCTCAGAAAATAACCTGGAGAAGAAGAACAATTCTTGGATAATTGATGAGAACAGACCCTATACGGTTCGGACCAAAGATGGAAATAACATTGCCGAAAAAGTAGAAGATAATATCTACATTTTTTCACTAGGAGATGAGTACCTTTTATAGCTATAATAGATCTTTCACCATATCTAACATAGTTAATTTTAGGATCCTTCAACAACCAGATACTTTTCAGTGAATTTCGACGAGAAAATATGATAATATGTTTTATCTTTCGATGAAAATGAGTTCGCTGAGGGAAAGGTCTATGAGACAACGATCGTGAATGAGAGGATCGTTTAAGAAGGGAAAATAAAATGGATTCGCATTCATAGACATAATAATTCCACAGGAACAGGAAGAATCTCGTATTTACTCTTGGGACGACAATAATTGATCTTTGTAAATTCTCTGGACTATTTCGATATTCATAGAGAACAGAGCGTAATGGGTGCAAGGAGGGAGCATCTCGGATCAAGCGACGAAAGGTTCGAACCAAAATTTCCGGATGAATAGAATAGGGTATTCGTGCATCTGATATATAATTTGAATGCGGGAATTTATCCTCCAAGAAGGGAAATATTGAATGGATCGACCGGAAACTCTTCCATTCATTCATCCCTTCCACAGAATATTTTGACCGTATAGAGAACGGAACTTCCAGGACCAATGTAAGTCCTTCTAGTACCGATTCAGAATAGGAACTCTTCTTGCAATCAGCTAATGGATTTGGAGCGCAATTCACGAATAAAACAATTGAATGATTTTGTTGACGTATTTGACCAATCAAACGTTTTACAGTTAGGAAACTGAATTGATCATTGGAACTTAAATGTTCCATCGGTTCGGAAGAACTTGATCCATCCAAATAATGATCATGAGAAATTGCGTAAAGATCTTCCTGAAAAAAGAGTGGATATAAAAAGCATTGTTGCCGAGAGTTATCTTCCTTTCCGTATCTATGGAATTCATCCATTTCCAAACCTCAGCTATGGCCCTCGTTCATGAGAATAACCTCTTCATTTCTGAGAAAATACATGGTGCGATCTAGTCGGAACAAGATAGGAAAAAAGAGATATATCCAAATATAAAGATTCTATCTTCTATAGATTTACTACCCAAGGATCTCATTCGTCATGAGGAAGAACAAAATTTTTTTATCCTGGCAACCAATCGCTCTCCTGACTCATGGAATAAATAAACCTGGTCAGTACACTATTTATCTTACACATCTGTACTCGAGTACTTAGGACTCATTGTGAGTGTATAAATCCCTGATCTACTCAGGGAAAACCTCCCGATATCAGGTACTAAACTGCTCTTAACTTCTGATCAGTAAAGGGAATTCCTCGCTCGTTAAATTGGAACGAGGAACAGAAGCTCATTTCTCTGGGTCTACTTATGATTCAAGTCATATAGCTTTCTCCATTGACTCATTCGACTTAACCGCGAATTGATGAAATCCTATTCACAATTATCACATTTGATCCGAAAGGATGAGCATATTATACATCCATCCAGGTATATAATAGACATTTTCCACCCATTTGATTCCTTGAATCAGATCCGGTCCTGATCGAATACAATCAGGTATCCGAGAAATAATATCAGGTATCATAAAGATCATATGTTGGAACGACATGCTTTTTTTTCCGTTCATTAGGATCAGTCGTAGTCTTCCGAACTTTACCGATGGTATCGACGAGTTTTCTACTTCATTCAAATGTGTAAAAGATCTTAGTCGCACTTAAAAGCCGAGTACTCTACCATTGAGTTAGCAACCCATATTGCGAATAGATATTGAGTATATATACGATCGAAGTGGAATGCGAGGTTACTCAATATGAACCGGTAAATAGAATCCTACCAATCTAATTGACGAACGGGAGGGATCAAAAACCTATGTGAATGACCAAATAATTCACTCGTCAGTTCATATATGGATATGTATAGTTTTGATCCACCATTCCAGAATAAAGTAATCTAGGTTATGAATAAATGATCCATCGACAGAATTATCATGATTGGATAGAATCACTGATAAATGATGAACCTAAGATATCTATTTCTATTGTGAATGGACGAATTATATCGACACAATACACTATTGTCAATCCAGAATAAGAGATAAATGAATTGTTGGATTGTCGCTGTATTGGGACGAGATGTTAGACACATCGATAGAAAATCCTAGGCTTTAACAATAGAACGATTCAAATATTCGTCATCTTTGTATGGAATCACGTGGAAACAAGATTGACTTGGAGAGTATATAAGAAAATAAGAATAATTTTGAGCCAAGGGCACTTGATCCGAATATGAAATGATGTCATAATCCATATTCACGAAACCAATTATGTAAATTACCACATCGTTTCAGACGATGTTTTGAAGATCCCTCCCTGATCTCGAATCATGATCGAGACGTGATTATGAATAGTCATTAACTCAATTGATATGATAGGAATAGGTATCGAATTGGATCCACTCTTTTTGTATAGAATACACTCAATGTAATCAATTAATTGATATTGATTAGGTACTTAACTTAATGCTTCTTTAGCTGCGTGCATTACCTCGACAGTAACGTTCAAAAGGCCCTTTTGTCGTGCAAATTTTTCTGTATTTATCTTTACTTCGTCTCTTACAAAACGGGGGATTTTACCCAATTCTTGCCGACTTTCAGGATCCCAAATTGGACTAATATCCGTGGATAATGATTTAGTCATTATTTCCTTCGTATCATGACCACAAAAAATCTCTAGAAGATGATCCTCCATACCCAGAGCGAATGAGTTATAAACTAGATCAGCTATTTGATTAGTACCTTCGTAACCCAGGAAGGGTCGATATCCCAAGGAAAAATTTTGGATATGAGCTGGTGCGGAAATAACTCCACAGGGAATCTCAAGACGTTTACCAATATGACGTTCCATTTGAGTACCAAATATTGCAGAGGGTTCCACGCGAGCGATAATATCTCCTACTTCAGCATGATCATCTGTGATGATCATCTCATCACAAAAATCTTTAATTTGCTCTTTGAACCATTCTGCATCATGTTTACAATAAGTACCTGTACAACTCACACGAATTCCCATCTCTCTAGCAAGTATCTTAGTAATTGAAGCAGCATGAGTTGCATCACCAAAAACGACTGTTTCTTTCCCCGTAAAGTTCTGACAATCGATAGATCTTGAGAACCAAGCAGCTTGGGAAACGAATCGAGTTTGTCCATCGATATAGGATTCGTAATCAACCCTTTTGCTCGATAAAATAGGAGCCGCCAAGATATCAAGAGATTTCTTTATCTGTCGGATGCACTCGGCCATATCTACAGCTCCCATAGGAGTTGTAGATACATAAGGCATTCCAAATTCCTTATTCAAATACATCGCTGTCATTAAGCCCACTTCACGATAAGGAATTAAATTGAACCGAGCTTTTGGTAAATTTTTTGGATCCTCTACAGATCCTCCTTCAGGAATTATTTGATTAATTCTGATGTCCAGATCTTTTAATAAACGTCTCAACTCACGACAATCGTGTCGATTATGAAAACCCAGAGTAAGAATCCCAATTATATTTACAGAAGGTGCATCTGTTACGAATTGATCCAATGTATGGGATTTATCCAAATAATATCGAACTACCTGTTCCAAAGTTCTATCCGCTGCCTGAATTTCATTCACTTGATAATGATCCACATCCGCAAAAATGACGTTGCAATCGGAGATTATGGATGCTCTATCCACAAAGTTTTTTAAATCCTCTTGCAAGATACTAGAGGTACACGTAGGTGTTAATATGATAAGATCGGGACTTTCCTCCTTATCTTTTCGAAGAATATTATCCACAACTCTTTTTCGAGATCCACGTGCTAGTACGTGACGATCTACTATACTAGCAGTTGCAGGAGTAAAATTTCTTTCCCGTTCTAACATAGAACGCATTACATTAAAATAATCATCTCCTAGAGGAGCATGCATAATGGCATGGACATTTTTGAATGAACTAGCTACTCGTAGAGTTCCAATATGAGCAGGACCAGCATACATCCAATGGGCTAATTTCATAAATTGAACCTTATCTCAAATTGATCCGTATTCCCATCTTGCACCACAGAGATATCCCTTTATCTCTTCCCTATTGTAATAACATTCCCTTCTGATAAGTTAAGTATGGTGAAATTATGAGAAAAATAAAAAACAAAAATTCCATTGGATTTACCCTTTACGAAAGAAGAAAGGGAAGAGCGAGGGAAGGGAAAACAGGAACCAATGAAATAAGTCTGGGACGGAAGGATTCGAACCTCCGAATAACAGGATCAAAACCTGCTGCCTTACCGCTTGGCCACGCCCCATTCCCATCCTATTTCCCTATTCATATGCTAATGAATACTTATATCAAATTTTTTGTCAACCCATTAGGATCCAAGATTAATTAGATCAGATCCCAATTGGGCAAAAAAATTTTGTGGATATTTCAACAAAATAGGTTATTGATGGAATTGGACATAATAGGAAAAACAGAAAAAGGGACAAGAATATGCATTCATTGATCATTTTCTATTAGATTGGGTAAAATATTGTATGTATGAAAGAATCATCCCTTCCAACCCCAAGTCCGGTCAAACTTGCCGAAGAGCTTCGATCAATTCGATCAATCAAAGACTTTTCTGGCTTTACCCCCCCCTAATTTTTATTGGAGAAGAAAAATGCCAGTTATTTTCAATATTTGTCTAGATGATGCCTTTATTCATTCAAATAATCCCTTTTTTGGAAAATTACCTGAGGCTTATGCAATTTTTGATCCAATTGTCGATGTAATGCCAATTATTCCTGTTCTCTCTTTTCTCTTAGCCTTTGTTTGGCAAGCTGCTGTAAGTTTTCGATAAAAAGTATCTTTTTTTTTCTTTTTCAAGTTTTTGGATCGCTGTCATTGATCTAATTTTTGTATAACTCTTTCCATTTTTTTGTGACAGAAGTTCTATCCTTGTTCCACCCGACGATACCAGATTCAGATACCTTATCTGCTCCCGGATAAAAACTTTTCCACTAACCTTCATCAATTCCTTCCGATCCCACCGCTCACTTCGGATCGAGCTATTGGGTCACGTATTGATACGATCGATACCAATGACATATTTTCATAAATATTTGATAAATATCTGGTTGATCCAAAAAATAAGAGGGAAAAAAGACCATTTGGAAAACAAAGAGAAAATTTCTCTTCTTCTTTCAAATTTATTTTCACGCGTGATTCGAAGAAATAATTTCGTGATTTGTAACAATCATACTATTGTTTGGTATTCAAGTATCCATATATGGTACAAAGATTGATGATCTATTCGTGTTGTACTTATAATAAGGATTCCGGAGATTACGTAATGCTTACTCTTAAGCTGTTCGTTTACGCAGTAGTGGTATTTTTCATTTCTCTTTTTATCTTTGGATTTCTATCGAACGATCCAGGACGTAATCCCGGACGTAAAGAATAGTGAAAAAAGTCTCCAGGTTAATGGGTCTTTTCCGTTCCGTAGAAAGATTCGGGGTTATTCGTTTTCAGGATCAATAGTGTACGAACGGAGAGAGAGGGATTCGAACCCTCGGTACGGATGATCCGTACTACGGATTAGCAATCCGCCGCTTTGGTCCGCTCAGCCATCTCTCCAAGATGGAAGAGTTCATGTGTAACAAAATGAATGGTGGAGTAAAGGTGTATACCATAGTATGTACGGGTTGTATCGGCAATATAATGAATATTGCAATTATTCAGTTGGATAAAGAACAATCTAGTCAATTGTATTGCTCATTTCGTTCAAAATAGTTATTTCTTTTCCTCTCTTTTTTCTGACCTGCTTGGCCTGGCCGATGGCCAGGCCAAGCAGGTCAGAAAAATTATTCATACAGTGCTTGACCTAATTTGAGAGCTAGAATACTTGCTGTAAAGGCAAGAAAAAAAGCTATCAAAAATTGAACCTCTATTATCATCTCTTCATTCCCTCCCCAATCAGTTTGAATAAATGCGTTAGATGGATTAGTCCATTTATCCCTCTCCAGTATAAAATTTTATTATCTAGATATTGAAGGGTTCTCTATCTAAAGATATTAGATTATTGTAAAGATATTAGTTGCTCAAGGCCATAATAGGTTCCTGATCGAACCTACACAAATGGGTAGGAGTCCGAAGAAGACAAAATAGAAGAAAAGTGATTGATACCGACAACATTTTATTCATACATCCAGTCGATGGAGGGTGAAAGAAAACCAAATGGATCTAGAAGTTATTGCGCAACTCACTGTTCTGACTCTGATGGTTGTATCGGGCCCTTTAGTTATTGTTTTATCAGCAATTCGCAAAGGTAATCTATAATTACATGAATCTCCATCTCCGGAGATTCATGTAATTATGAAAACGAGGTAATGATTGATAGAAACTTTCAATAGAGGTTGATTGATAACTCCTCATCTTCCTATTGGTTGGACAAAAGATCGATCTGTATGTTACAATCAGATCGTTGCGGGTATAGTTTAGTGGTAAAAGTGTGATTCGTTACATTATCAACTCAAATAGTTGAAGGATCTTTTACATGGATCAAAGATCCATCTAAAGCTCTATTTCCAGATAGGCTCAAACCCTTCCCTATGAATGCCCAGGAATAGCATACCTTCTCGTAATCTGGGTCTGAAATGATGAAAGAGAAACACATTTTTGGTTCCAAGATAGCGACACAGAATGTTTGAAAGGTTAGATAAATTCCAGATCTATGGGGATCCAAAGATATTTTTTCATCGTGACTAAACCTTCAACTTATGGATGGAAGGACCCCAGGTTGAAGCGGAATAGCTATAGAACGATGACTTTGGTTTACTTGGGTTATCAGCATTTCGTTCGAGCTCGGTGGAATTTGTTCTCCTGGGGATCAGAATCAGTAGAAATAGGGAACGAATTAACTAGAAAGATTTGTGATTATTTGAAACTTTTCAAATTTCTCTTTCTATCGGGATCATCTAGAAAGTGAGTAAGTATTCTACGATTTTGGGCCCTTCACTAAAAAAAGAGAAGAGTAGAAAAGAGAAGAAACTGACGTAGATGCCATGGGTACGATAAGAAATTAGGGTTTTATTCGAAAATAAAAGAGGAGAAAGAAAAGAATTGAAATTTCCTTTCACAAAGATTTGATATAAATATTCCGCTTCTTCCCTCATACCGCTCTCTATCCCCCATGAAGGAGCTGAATGACATGAAATTCTCATGTTCGGTTCTGAATTAGAGGCATTGAATAATCAATGTCGACTATAACCCCTAGCCTTCCAAGCTAACGATGCGGGTTCGATTCCCGCTACCCGCTAACAGATATCTACCTGTTCTATATCTATCTATATAGATAGAATAGGTAGATATAAAGTGATTAAGTATATAACATAATTTCACGATTCACTCGAAATAAATTTTCCGTTGCAATGTGAAATAGATTCCATTCTTTTCCTATCCTATAACCTCATTGTGAATAAAAAGGTAGATCGGGACAATGTATGCCAAAAGGAGTTAAAATAAAAAAAGGGAAGATAGAAAGAGCGTCCATCGTCTAATGGATAGGACAGAGGTCTTCTAAACCTTCGGTATAGGTTCAAATCCTATTGGACGTAATACTCTTCAATTGTTCTAAATTGTTGTGCAATGTATTGGAACAAATTATTCAGCTCTTTTTCCTGTTCTGAATAATCCCACCAAATTATCAAATATTCATTTTTTTTCTTGAAGTAAAAAAAGTTCAGTATGTTCCTTAAAGAGCCTCTTCCAAAAGGGCTTTCGCTTCTTCTGTAAATGTACCAGTAGAACATATAATTTCTCCGAACTGAGGTTTATTCTTTATCAAATACTCGCGTAACCGAACGAGAAAATTTCTCACCTGTGCTATTTCTAATATATCCAGGTATCCATTTGTTCCAGTATAAATAGTAGCTATTTGTTCTTCTACTTTCAAAGGAGCCGATTGAGATTGTTTGAGCAACTCACGTAATCGTTGACCCCTTGCCAATTGATCTTGAGTAGCTTTATCAAGATCGGAAGCAAATTGTGCAAAGGCTTCCAACTCTGCAAATTGAGCTAACTCTAATTTCAACTTTCCAGCTACCTTTTTCATAGCTTTTATCTGAGCCGCAGATCCTACTCTAGATACGGAAAGACCCACATTAATAGCAGGTCGGATCCCGGCATTGAATAGATCGGCCGATAAAAATATTTGTCCATCGGTAATGGAAATTGCATTAGTGGGAATATAAGCTGAAACATCTCCAGCTTGAGTCTCAACTATTGGTAGAGCAGTAAGACTCCCCTCACCTAACTGGGAACTTAATTTAGCTGCTCTTTCCAAGAGACGGGAATGCAAATAGAAAACATCTCCCGGATAAGCTTCTCGGCCAGGTGGTCTTCTTAATAGAAGAGACATTTGTCGATAAGCTTGTGCCTGTTTGGAGAGATCGTCATAAATGATTGATGTATGTTGTTTCTTATACATGAAGTATTCAGCCAAAGCTGCCCCTGTATAAGGAGCGAGATATTGTAATGTAGCGGGAGAATCCGCAGTTTCCGCTACCACAATGGTATATTCCATTGCGCCACGTTCTTGAAATGTATTAACTACCTGAGCCACGGAAGAAGCTCTTTGACCAATTGCTACATAGACACAGATTACATTTTGACTCTTTTGATTAAGAATAGTATCTGTAGCTACTGCTGTCTTGCCGGTCTGTCTGTCCCCAATAATTAATTCTCGCTGACCACGTCCTATAGGAATCATAGAATCAATAGCAATAAGCCCCGTTTGAAGGGGTTCATATACGGAACGTCTTGATATAATACCTGGAGCGGGAGATTCAATCAGTCGAAATTCGGAAGCTGAAATTTGACCCTTACCATCAATGGGTTGGGCTAGAGCATTTACAACACGACCCAAATACGCATCACTTACTGGTATCTGAGCAATTTTTCCTGTTGCTCTCACGGAACTACCTTCTTGTATCATCAAGCCATCGCCCATTAATACAACTCCAACATTATCCGATCCCAAATTTAGGGCAATGCCTACTGTACCATCTCCAAATTCCACTAATTCCCCTGCCATTACTTCATAAAGACCATGAATACGAGCAATGCCATCTCCTACTTGAAGTACGGTGCCAAGATTACCAACTCCTACTGCGTCGTTATATTGTTTGATCTGTTTCCGTATAATACTACTAATTTCGTCGATTTGAAGATTTCCCATTAGCACTTATTAATTATCTGTTGAGAAATAGGGCCTATAACAACTAACAACTAATCTGGTGTGTTCATCATGGTTCTAAACAGGCCAATATTTTGATTGATCGTACGTAAATGCAACTCAATTTTAAAACGACTATTCAAAGTTCCTATAGTTCTTCGTAAAGCTTGGCGAGAAACTTGTTGTCGGATCTGGTCAATTGCTCTTTGCTGTTCGGAGTAAATCGTTTCATTCTTGGGATCCTCTAATTGTTCCAAATTCTCAGAAGCAGCATTGATGAGATCCTCTTTCTCTCGTTCTACTTGGGAGTCTCCATTTACCCGGATTTCGTCCCCTATCATTTCCACTTCCCTTAAGCGAGCCCGAGCTTTCTCGAGCTGATCGATAGCTCCTTTACATAGTTCTTCCGAATTCCGAATAGTATTCAATATTTTCTGTTTACGGTTATCTAATAGATTACTTAATGAAAGTAGATTATCTATTCACAAATTTCACGAATTCATAATCTCTTCCCAAACCGAACACGAATCTTTCGATTCATTCGGCTCTCCTGCTCAGTTCTTTTTTATTCCCCAGGAACATATACGTTCCCCCTTCACACCAAGCCTGCCCTTTCCGTTCCGTTTACGGAAGATTAGAATCAATTTATAAAAGACCGAGATCTCCAAGGGCTCTTCCAGCAAAAGGGATTTGCAATTATCAATAAAGTTGTTTTTGTTTTCGTTTCCCCTTTTCTCTCCTATTCTTCCCCCATGAAATTTGAATCGTTCCATTCAATTAATTAATTTGTGCCTCCTTATTTTTGTTCTATCGAATAATTTCCTTTCTGTTTAGGTTGTCAGTTCAGCATTGGAACTAAAATTGGATGGGAGATTGGGACTATTTTTCAGTAAATAGATGAAATTATTCCATTGATATGAATGTTTTATATCGGATCAATCTCCAACTATGCCTTTGAATCCATCTCATCTTGACACAGCGGTGGAAAGAATACCCAGTTAGTTGTGCTTAGACTTCAAACAGTTCAGCTTTAACCATTCTAGTGGTCCTCCCTCATTGGTTGGTATAAACTAATAGTTCATTTCCCAATCAATTACGAAATGCTATAGTTCTTCGCTATTCCCCGTTCGGAAGTAATTCGTTGAGATCATGCACTTTTCTATCTCCAAAGTGCAGCTGGTTGGGCCCAGCCATATTATTCGAATATACAACTCGCACACACTCCCTTTCCAAAATAGATCAGTACACTAAGTACCACACTTGGATTTATTATATTTGTTTCTAAAATATTGGTATTTGATCCGAAACCCCCAGCAGAAGGCCAATAACTCAAGGAAATGAAAGGATCAATTACATTTTTCATATGCTCGCCCCTCATAGATAAGGATATGTTCTACATCATTTTGTTCTTTTCTTTTTTGATCCTATCTAGTTCTGGATAAGAATATTTTGGATACTTAGTCCCAGGTTTTTGATAAGGATAAAAAGAAAAGATAACATGAATTTGCTTGCCCTATCCTTCCCTTCCCTTCCCTGTCACACGCGTCATGAATCTTTCCGACCGAAGTAGGAAGAAGAATTCATTTGCTAATTATTAAGATCAGCCTCTCCCGCAGCTGAACAAGGAAATTCTTGGAGAAATACTAATGTAATGACGAGGTGTAGGGATCTTTTTTTTTTTTTTTTTTTCAGGATTAAACAAAGGGATTCGCAAATAGAAGCGCTAGGGCCACAACTAGTCCATAAATTGTTAAAGCTTCCATAAAAGCTAAACTTAGCAGTAAGGTACCTCGTATTTTACCTTCTGCTTCTGGTTGTCTCGCAATACCTTCTACAGCCTGGCCCGCAGCAGTGCCCTGGCCAACGCCAGGGCCAATGGAAGCAAGCCCTACAGATAATCCAGCAGCAATAACAGAAGCAGCAGAAATTAAGGGATCCATGGTAATCTCCTCTTACTAAGATCAGGAAATAGTGTATAATACAACAGTTTCATCTATTGAGTGTTCACCAATGGTAAAATTATGGAACGATTTCTTCCGAACAACTAAGAACCCAAAATATTTCGGTATCAAAGTGATAATATCAACGAATAAGGAAACCTATTATCCCTTATGAAAATATTTCATCTGAATAATATTCGAAAATAAAGATTCCATTTTATTGAACATATGAATTCTTATCACGGAGAGAGAATAGACTGCGTAAAAGCCTATAAGTCATTATATATAACATCTACAGATGATATATTAATCCATATAATCAAAAAGGCTTTTTTAATCAATATAAATGGATTAATATATGAAACGAATTATATACAAAGTAAACATGTTCGAAAAAATCCTCCCCTTGCTGGGAACAAAAATTTCATCGTTCTACGCCGGGGTACATTCTTTACTCAAACAACTCCGATTAGTGAACCTGTTCGATCCTATTTTCTCTCATATTTCTATACAAACGGACCAATCGGATCCACTCTATCTGGAGATCTAATGGACAGAAGTAGTTAACCGATCTTAAATCTTGTTACCAAGCTATTTTTACTAAGAAATATGATTTGCTTCTACCATACATATCAAGTCATGCGTTGGTACGATACTTAGAAACTATTCTGTCTGATTGGACAGTGATTTAATGATGACCCTCCATGGATTCACCTATATAAGCTGCAGCTAGAGTTGCAAAGATCAGAGCTTGAATACCGCTCGTAAATAATCCCAGGAACATTACAGGTATAGGAACTACTAAAGGTACCGGAGAAACAAGAACGGCAACTACCAATTCGTCAGCTAATATATTTCCAAAAAGTCGAAAACTAAGCGATAAAGGTTTTGTAAAATCTTCTAAGATGTTAATTGGTAAAAGTATTGGGGTTGGTTGAATATATTTACCAAAATAACCTAACCCCTTCTTTGCAAGACCTGCATAGAAATATGCTACTGACGTAAGTAAAGCTAGAGCAACCGTAGTATTAATATCATTTGTAGGTGCGGCTAACTCCCCCTGAGGTAATTTTAGAATTCCCCAAGGAAGAAGAGCACCTGACCAGTTAGAAACAAAGATAAATAGAAACATAGTTCCAATAAAGGGAACCCAGGGACCATATTCTTCCTCCCCAATCTGAGTTCTGGTCAAGTCCCGAAAAAATTCGAGAATATATTCAACAAAATTTTGACCACCGGTAGGAATGGTTTGTGGATCTCGAACAGCTATGGTAGCTGAACCTAATAAGACAGCAATTACAATCCAAGAAGTTATAAGTACCTGTCCATGAACTTGAAACCCCCCTATTTGCCAATAAAAATGTTGACCCACTTCCACACCGGATATATCGTAGATATGATTCAGTGTGCTAATAGGAGATCGTACGATATCCATATTACCCCCTTGTAAAGATGAACTTAAAGAAGAAAATAAATTATTTTTATCAAATAAATGATAGATTCCTCAATTATTTCACTCTCATAAGAATTTTTGATGTCACGAGATAATAAAAGGGTTATTCCATTAAGAATATTTTTCAATTTGGAGCAGCCAACCAAACCAATAAATGAAATTGGCTCTTACGATATTTTGGATGGAATAGCAGCCAACTCAGTAAATCCTCAGGTCCTTCCCCCCCCCCCCTTTTTTTTTTTTCTATTTTCTTTTTATTACTAATTCACTTTCTATTAGCCCTTCATATAGCTATAATGACCTTAATGCCCTTCCTTCGCAAATTGCTGACGTTAATCTGTTCAGGATCAATTGGATTGAAGCTATACCATCATCATTGGCTGGAATTGGGATATCCACGAGATCTGGATCACAATCTGTATCAACCAAGCAAATTGTCGGAATACCCAAAGTTCTACATTCCCCAAGAGCAATGGATTCTTCTCGTTGATTGGTAATTATCGCAATATCGGGTAAGCTCCTCATGTATCTAATCCCACCTAGATATTTCTGCAATTGGTCTAATTGTCTCTTGAGCATAGCTGCTTCTTTTTTTGGAAGTTGATTGAATCGTCCCGTATCTTGTTCTTTTTTTAAATCCTTGAACTTCTGAAGTCTCGTCTCTGTAGTAGACCAATTAGTTAACATACCACCAAGCCATTTTCTATTTACATAATGACATCGAGCTTCTGTAGCAGCTGATGCTACTAAATCAGTTGCTTGATATTTCGTACCGACTATCAGGAATTGTTTTCCTCTACCTGCTATATCAAACACCAAATCACAAGCTTCTGATAAAGAACGAGCAGTTTTAGCCAGATTAATAATATGAGTATCTTTACGCTCTGTAAAAATGTAAGGTGCCATCTTAGGGTTCCATTTCCTAGTTTTATGCCCTAAATGAACTCTTGCTTCCATCATCTCTTCCAAATCAATGTTCCAATATCTTTTGCTCATTCTCGTTCGCTTTCCTCCCCAAAATAGCGAAATAAAATGTATCATAATATCTAATTATTCCAACGGAATCGATTACATCTTAAAGATTGCCTGTCTGTCTAGTACGTGGTAGAAACGTTCTCACTCATAGAATATTTCATATTCTTCCTATTATAGAAGATATATTCATGAACATAAAAAGAAATCTCTTTCTCAAGACTCTTTTAATGGCTGTTTTAATATATTGTGATAATTTTCTTGAATGGAAAAAAAAGATACTTTGTCATGATGAAATAAAATATCCTTCACTTTGTTGCTAAATAGATTCCTATTCCCTATTCTTGGATCTATTCCGTTCCGTTTCCCTGAACGGTGAATATGTTGCCCAGTACCGGCAGGTATCATCCCCCCGAGAATAACATTTTCCTTCAAGCCTTTCAACCAATCGATACGACCTTGTAGAGCAGCTTTAGCTAAGACCCGAGCAGTTTCTTGGAAACTCGCTTCGGATATAAAACTTTGAGTATTCAGAGATGCCCTTGTTATTCCTAATAACATGGTTTGATAGTAGATTGTCTCTTCCAGAGCACGATCCATTCTCTGTGCTCGTGATAATCCAATGAGTTCCCCCGGTGAAAAAACATTAGCCGTTCCATCTTCTGAAATTAAGACTTTCGATGTCATTTGGCGTACAATAATCTCTATATGCTTATCACCAATTCGTACCCCTTGGGATCGGTAAACTTTTTGAATCTGATTGACTAAATGAATCTGACTTTGTTCCATAGTTATCCTAGCGCTGATGAATAACCCCCAAAGACTTCCAAGAAATCTTGTCATATCTCCGGTCCAATTTTCAAAACTTTCTTTCAGATTCATCGATATTGAATTATTCAAACGGGCTTCTGACAATTGTTCAACTTTAGGAAGACCTTGAATTATATCACTGGATTTTAACCTTTCATATATCAATGTTATCAATGTATCTCCTTTGTCAAGAATTTCTCCATAATGACCATGAACAGTCGCTTTTCGAGTAGCCAGATAGGGTTTAGCTGATCTAATGACTAAAGATTCCTCATCAACTGCTATGATTTGACCAGATTCGGGGAGTGGTTCATCCTCGGATATCCATACACTTTCAGGAATCAATTGTCCAAGACTAACTACTGGAAATGTTTTTTTGCAGAATTCGGATGAGGAAGAGCACCAATTTGGACCCAAGAGATTGGAAATGATGTTCCTGCACGGATCGAAATGAGAAATTCTCATATTTTCGTCCATGAAATAATTGTGGAAAATGGAATGTTTCTTTGATAATACTTTTTTATCAGTTATAAACTGGGAGGATGGAAAACGGCTGGTTATACTATGTAAATGACCCAAGAGACCTGAAAATTCAATGATTTTTCTCATAGGATCCTTTCTATTTGATTTATTTCCCGTATCATAACATTTAGAATCATTGAATAGAACGATTCGAAAACAGTCGGATGGTGATAGAACCATAAAAGATCCACTGTCTTCTTCCCCATTCGATAATGAACAAATAGTCCCTTGATGCTTACTAATTAATTGACTCGCCCCATTGGAAGAGAAAAGATTAGTGTGGTCCAAATTGTTATGGAACATCAAATTTGAACTTGCTTTATTGTCCCTTCTCCCCATGAAAAAAGGGGGGTATTTCATCAAGCTAATTTGAACCATATTGTTAACGATCTTATTTGTTCTTACTGAAATAAGAGAAACATAAGCCTCAGATTCTATAGAATCTATTTGTTCCCAATCAAATCCTAGACAAGTTCGAACCAATGGAATACTTGTATCACTCATTACTTGGATTCGTTCACCATCTTCATACAAAATGGAATTGCTAATTTGAATCTGCAAGTTGTCCCCTTCCCTCGATAAATCTAGGGAAAAGGGTGTTGTCATATTCGGCCCATCCGGTATTCCATGTTCTACGTTAGAATATCCAAAAATGGAATTTATCTGTAGAATACCACTTTTTGGTATTCTAAGAATCGCATCAGGACAAGGTATTATTCTTTTTCCCCATTCTTTATCACACTGCAACGAGACGATGAATCGATTCATTTGCTTTTTCCCCTTCATATTGTAATTCTTAGGGGAAAAGGTGACATAAATAGAGTCTCGATGCTCGTTGGATATGGTCCGATCAGTTTCAGTTTCTGAATAACTGAAGATTTGTTCTTCCTTCCCATAGCAGTTTGAGTCACCTGATCTATGTTCCACTTGATCCACGTAAGAATCGGTATGTTTGGCAACAAAAGGTTGAACATCTACTTGATCCTGATACTTATGAAATGGAAAGGGTACTACACCGGATCCGTATATACCTCCCGATAATATCCATAGATAACCCGTCCTGAGTATAGAATGAACATTACCGTGTACATATTCAGGTGCATGACACACATTGGTACTCCAGTGCATTTCTCCTTCTAAGTCAGAATATATATTTTTGCGAACTTTTTCCTTGAAGGAAGATGTTCTAGCACGAACCTCGGCAATAATTTGTTCCGATTCCACATATTGATCATTCTGAACCAAAAGCAAACTTTGTGGCGGAATGGTTAAGTTCTGTACTTGATTCTGACCATCAATAGTAATGGATAAGTTATTATGACATAGATAAGCAGGATGTCCATTACGTGTACGTGTGGGATAAACCAAATTCTCATTGAATTCAATCTTTCCATTGAAAGGGGCTCGTATATGTTCTGCAATATCACCAGTAAATACCCCCCCGGTATGAAAAGTCCTTAGTGTTAGTTGAGTTCCTGGTTCCCCAATGGATTGGCCCGCAATAATACCTACTGCTTCTCCTAATTCAATCAAGTGACTGTGAGTAGTACTCCGACCATAACATAATTGACAAATCCGAGATATACTCTTGCAAGTAAAGGGGGTTCGTATATATATTGGTCGTGGTCGAATGTTTCTTAATTGATTGGCAAGTCCAACTCCAATATCCTGATTGCGCGTGGCAATGCATCTCCTATTTATATATACATCGTCTGCTAGCACACGGCCAATCAGTATTTGTGTTCGTACAACAACTTCATTTATGTCCCTCTCTCGACCTCGAATGGGACTTACGAAAATACCTTGGACAGTGCCACAATCTGTTCTACGTACTACAATTTGTTGAACTACTTCAACAAGTCTACGTGTGAGGTATCCAGCATCTGCTGTTCGTACAGCAGTATCCACAACTCCTTTACGAGCCCCATAACAGGAAATAATATATTCCGTTAAAGAGAGCCCTTCGCGTAAATTCCTTCGAATGGGTAGATCGATGATTTGTCCTTGAGGATCTGACATTAATCCTCTCATACCCACTAATTGGTGAACCTGAGATGTATTTCCCCTAGCTCCTGAGAAAGACATCACATGTACTGGATTTAAGGGATCAGTCATGCTAAAATTCGTATTCATTTCTTTTCTCAAATATTCACTGGTAGCATACCATATCTCGATCGATTGACGTAATTTTTCCACTGCATGTAAATTCCCATAATGATTCTGTTTCTCCGAAACAGAACCTTGTTGCTCCGCATCTTGGACGAGCCATCCTTTGGAAGGCGCTGTTAAAAGATCATCAATTCCTAATGAAATAGCTGTATCAGTAGCTTGTTTAAAACCTGAAGTTTTGAGTTGATCCAAGATATGTGATGTATATGTCATTCCGAAGTGATCTATTAATCTGCTAATAAGCTTTTTAATGGCAGTTTTATCCATCACTTTATTATAAAAGGGCAAATTATCAAAGGGCAATCTAGTTTGTTTCTTCATAAGTAAAAATCTCCATATTTTCATGAGTAGGATTAAGCAATGGGTCCAAGCCGATTATTCGAAGGCTTCCTCGATCTCTATATCTGCACTAATGAAAAAATCATAAGATCAATAACATTAGATCCTGAGAGCTGGTAGTGATTTCTTTGGGTGTTCAAAACAGGCAAACCCTTGTATGGCTTCTTCCATTTCTCGATTGAAACGAGTACGACCAACAGTTGTTCGAATGTATATATTAAGGATTTCCCCCATTCTACCTTTTCTTATTCGATAATGTTCATGGATTTCGTGGAAAGTACCCAAAGATTCGTATTGAACTTCGATAGGGGCTTCTTGGTTTACTGAGGTAATGATACGTAAATCCAATTCCCCCCACCGGAGCCATAAGGGGCTGTATAAGTCAATTCGTTTCTGTCGGTAAGCTCTGAGCACATCATCATAACTATAAAAGGAAGGTTTCTTACAAGAAAAGCTTTTCTTTTCCGAGTGATACGGATGGTACCTATTCCCGTAAATACCTTGACTATTTTCGACCGTTGATATATAAAGCCCAAGAAGCATATCCTGAGTTGGTATAGAAATAGGATCCCCGATAGCTGGAGACAAAAGATTTGTCTCAGAAAACATGAGTAAACGAGCTTCTGCTCTAGCTTCCAGAGATAAAGGTACATGGACAGCCATCTGATCTCCGTCAAAGTCTGCATTAAATCCTCCACAAACCGATGGATGTAAACGAATGGCACGTCCTTCTACTAAAATAGGTTGAAACGCTTGTATTCCCAATTTGTGTAAGGTAGGTGCTCGATTCAACAATACGGGATGTCCTTGCATAACCTCTTGAAGTACTTCCCATACAATGGGTCCCTTATCTCGAATCATACTTTTAGCAGCTCTTAGGTTGGGAGCAATATGTCGTCCAATGAGACTACGAATTACAAATGCTTGAAAAAGCTCTATTGCTATTTCTGAGGGTAATCCACATTGGTACAATGATAGAAAGGGACCCACCACAATAACGGAACGACCTGAATAATCAACTCGTTTGCCTAGTAAATTTTCACGAAATCTTCCCTCTTTGCCTTCGATCACATCTGAAAACGATTTATAAGGCCTATCATGACTGTCTCTCATTGGTTGTCCGCAGATACCATTATCAAGAAGTGCATCTACGGCTTCCTGGATCAATTTTTTTTGACAAATAACAAATGACTCAGATCCACTTCTTGCTAATAAATTTGTAAGAGTATTATTCCGATTGATAACTCTTCGATAAAGTTCATTTAGATCTGACGAGGTAATAAGTCCACCTTCACCTAATTGAACGATTGGCCTCGGTTCGGGAGGAAGAACTGGTAATAGGCATAAGACCATCCATTTTGGTTCTATATTTGTTCGGAGAAAATGTTTAGCCAATTTAATGCGTCCAACCAGAAAATCCTTTCTTCTTCGAATTTTTTCATCCTCCCATCTATCCACAGTGGATTCTTGGTTCTCCTCCAATCTATTCCATTTCAATTCCACCAAGTTCTTCCATTCCATATGTGAACGATCTATAATCATTTGCAGATCCAGACCCGTTAGTTGTTCCCCGATAGCATCTCCCCCAGTAGCTATTTCTCTCTCTTTAAATGTTCCAGAACCCCGAGCAAAGAGGTAATGAGGACGAGCAGAGAGGTAATGAGGAATAATATCTTTCCAGGATTGAATCTCATAATTGAATGTACCCCGTGATCTCAATAAAGTTGGTTTTTTAGCTATGGGCCTAGCAAGAAAAAGATTTGGATAGGTTATTCTAAATTTCCCCCCCTCAGGATCGGACGTGAAAGTTTCCTCTCATCCGGCTCAAGTAACTATAAAAAAAAGATGAAAAAAAAAAAAAACTCTTTTTCGCTCTGAAGAGAGATCGCTACTCTCTGCTCAAGTTCCAAGTGAAATTGAGTATTCCTTTATGTTATGATTCTACAACATAGATATGGAATTATTGAGCAGTCTCCTCCCTTCCGAACAATACTTTTCTTCTTGAAAGACCTTCAATTAGGGATTTACTTGTCTTTATCTCGTTCCATTTGATCCTTTAGGTTCCTGCTTGCTTTGCTTTACTTCGATGGTTACAATACTATTGATCGAAGCATATGTGCGATGAATAGACTCCTATAGCCATATCTTCGGTCCGGAATACCTCTATTCAGGGCTAACCCAAATAAAAGAGAAGAGAATGACTTTCAAATTCCATTATCTGAAAGAAGTGTTTTCACAAAGTTCAATTAGCAATTTGATACAGAATATCTAAACCCTGGACTAATTCCTCTTTCTCAACATCTTGAAAAGATGCTTATAATTCTGAGCTTCATGCTACTCCTCCAGAGGGGCATGTCAGAGCTAAAGGCATCCCAATGAGATTTAATAGGATGACAGTTCCTGATTACGGATCTGTATGATCGGAACTTGTGATCAAGTCACACATCGCAATATACTGGACCTTCTAATTCTTTCCGAGTTTTAGCTAATAGATTCGCAATATAACTGGGAAGGCGTTTCAAATACCATACGTGAACCACCGGACATGCCAGTTTAATGTATCCCATTTGATATCTTCGAATTCGAGAATCAACGAATTCAACTCCACATTGTGTGCAAAATTTTGAGTCTATCTTCTCATTTCCGATCCCTGGAGAATTTCCACAAGCACAAACTCTACTTTTGATAGGTCCAAAGATTCTTTCACAAAACGATCCATCTCTTTCTGGTTTATTAGTTTCATAATGTAGAGTATAAGGTTTAGTCACCTGTCCAACTATCTCGCCATTAGGTAAAATTTTTTCGGACCAAGCACAAATCTGTTCGGGAGAAGCTAATCCAATTCGAAGTTGTTGATGTTTATTCTGTTCAATCATAAAAGATCTCAATTTATTGTGATCAAACTTCCTCTCTATCTATCTGAAAGTCTTTCTCAGATATAATAGCATGATTCAATTCTAGAGCTAAAGATCGTAATTCTCGAATGAGCAATCGGAAAGATTCTGGAGCAGTGTCAGGTTTAGGTATTGGCCCTCCAGTGATAATGGCACCAAGTACTTCATTACGAGTTCTAATATGGTCAGATTTGAGAGTAAGCATCTCTTGTAAAATATAAGCAACACCAAAACCTTCTAGAGCCCAAACTTCCATTTCTCCTATTCGTTGCCCCCCTCGTTTGGATTTTCCTCTAAGAGGTTGTTGTGTAACCCGTGCATAAGGTCCACTCGAACGTGCATGTATTTTCTCATCAACTTGATGACTCAATTTCGACATATAAGCTTTTCCTATTGTAACAGGTTGTTCAAAAACAGCTCCTGTTCTTCCATCAATTAATCTATGTTTTCCAGGATGATCTGGTTCGAATACCCATGGATTAGCTGTTTGCTCACTAGCTTTATAAAGTTCAGGAAACACTAGTTTTCTCGAAGCTTCTCGCTCGTATTTTTCGTCAAAAGGTGTTATTCTATAATGTTTGTTCATCAGGTTTCCTGCTAAACCGGGCAAACATTCAAAGATCTGTCCTACATTCATTCGTGAAGGTACCCCTAATGGATTCAATACCATATCAACTGGTATTCCATTTTGCAAATAGGGCATATCTTGTCTCGGCAAAATTATTGAAATAATACCTTTATTACCATGCCTTCCAGCTACTTTATCACCCACTTGTATCTTACGTTTTTGTGATATATATACGTGGACTGTTTCCGCATTATCACCGGAATCATCTACTCTATTGATCCATCTCACGTCGATAACTCGACCCTTTCCACCTATAGGTGCTCTGAGACAACTTTCTCTCGCAGTCGATACCTCAATACCAAATATGGTTTGTAATAATCTTCCTTCTGGGGTACATAATGATTCTTCTGTTGTTTGAGGCGTTAATTTACCTACCAAAACATCACCTGTTTCTATCCAAGATCCTAGCATTACAAGACCATTTTCGTCCAAATGACGAAGTGAATGAGCATCTAAATGAGGTATTTCTCTAGTGATTCTTTCAGGACCCTGGCTCGTCATACAGATTTCAATCCTGTATCTTACGATATGGAAAGAGGTATAAATATCTTCGTATACCAGACGTTCACTAATTAGTATTGCGTCTTCGAAATTGTATCCTTCCCATGGCATATAAGCTACTAAAACGTTTTTTCCCAAAGAGAGTTCTCCCCCTACCGTAGTTGCACCATCCGCCAGAATTTGTCCCTTCTTTACACATTCCCCTTGACGAACTTGAGGTTTTTGATGCGTACAAGTATTTGTATTAGAACGTTGATATATAACCGATTCTGTTCGTACAGTGTCTCCATTAATCGATGAAGTTATATTTACAGCATCGATATACTCGATCCTTCCCTCTTGTGTAGCTATAGCTACACTTCCTGAATCTAGAGCTGCTTGACCTTCCAACCCAGTTCCGGCAATGCACTTCTCGGGTCGAAAAAGTGGAACTGCTTGACGCTGCATATTAGAACCCATTAGAGCGCGATTAGCATCATTATGTTCGAGAAAAGGAATAAGGGAAACTCCAACGGAAAAATATTGGAAAGGAAAAATACTTCTAAAATGGATTTGTTCCCATGCAATAACTATAAATTCTTGTCGGTATCGAGCTGGAGTAATTTGTTCCTCTTGAATTCCTTGATTTAACGCCAAAGAATTTCCCGTAGCTATCCGATAGTATTCATCCTCATCTTCTCCCGGTAATAGATAAACCATATGTTCTTCTCTCGATCTCTCGGAAATCTTATAGAATGGACTTTGTAAAGAACCACAATCACCAATCTTTGCATGAATAGATAATGATGAAACAAGTCCAGCATTCATTCCTTCGGACGTATCGATTGGACAAATACGCCCATAATAACTGGGATGAATATCCCGTGTCCGAAAACTAGCAGTTCGCCCTGTTAAGCCCCCAGGGCCTAAATGGCTCAATTTTCGCCCATGAGCTATTTCCGTCAATGGATTAGTTTGATCCAAAAATTGGGATAAGGGGTGTGAACCAAAAAAATCTTGAAAAGTGTTTTTGAATAGAGTTGAAGTGACCAAGTTTTGAGGAGTTGATCTACGCTTGGTTGCTCCGTGTATAGTTCTTCGAACTGTATCTTCTAAATGACCTAGAGTTAATCTAAATTGATTCTGTAATAAATCTGCTACAGAACGAATACGTCGATTTCTGAGGTGATCTATATCATCGAGTGTACCCATTCCAAATTTCACCCCAATAAGGTAATCCACAGCAGCCAATACATCTTGTGGTAATGAAAAAATCTCGTTCTCAGGTATATCAAGGTTCAGTTTTTGGTTCAGATTTCGTCGACCAATCTTTCCCAATTCACATCTTTGTCGGAAAAATTTTTCTTGCAATTCTTTACATAGAGACTCGGAAAATACCAAATCGCCACTTACACAGTAGAGTTTTTTGTAAAACTCCAGAATGGCTTTTTCCCTCGACCAGAGATATTCCTCCCGCTCCCACCTCTCCTTTTTCTTCAATAAAAATAAAAATCTTTTGGGATAGTGAGTATTGTCCAGAATCTCTTCGAGATTTAAACCCATAGCTGATAATAGAACTGGAATAGATATTTTTCGTTTTCTGCTTACACGAGCCCATATCCTTTCTCCTACATCGATCTCTAATTTCGATCTTCTTCCCCAATCTGAAATCAAAGTGCCAGTATATATATAATTTATTCTATTATGGTCTAATTCTGAACGGTAATAAATACCAGGACTTATTAATATTTGATTCACCACGATTCTGTAAATCCCATTTACTACAAATGTTCCATGGGAATTCATTAAAGGAATATTTCCGAGAAACACAGTTTGTTTCTGTATCTTTCTACTATTCCTCCGAATCGATCTTGCTGGTACATATAATTCAGAGTAATATGTAAGGGACTGATATACAGCATCTCTCTCTTTGATGAAAGGTTCTGCTAATTCATATTCATTACCAAAAAGACTGAATTCAATTTCTTTATCTGTATCCTCAATTTTTGGAAAATTATGAAGTTCTTCCATCAAGCCCTGATCGATAAAACGACAAAATCCTTCAAATTGTATCTTACCAAATTCAGGGATTGTAAACGCTCCCTCATTTTCATCTAATCGCATTGGAAGTTTCCCATCTGTAGAAAAATCTATTTAATTATTCCCGATTGATCTATATGGATCAATCCGACAAAAAAGATTCGGATGTATATTAAGTGTTCACTATATCCCATGAAATTCTACCCGTATCCAGATATACTTCCAATTAGAAAAAAAAAAAAGGATAAGGAAGAGGTACTTTGATACTTTCATCCAACCACGTGAAATGGAGCTATGAACAAATGAATCAAACCATTCTTAAATGTGAATCTTACTTAGAAAATTTCCTAATGAAAATAGCCAGATCGAAAGACGGATAACAAATTAGATCCATTTCCTTTATGGTTGACTTTAGCATACATCTCATACTATACTTAAAGGACGGACGAATGACTTGAAAGGACAAATGATTCGACCTGTCCATGGGATTCCCATATCTCGGCGACATAGCCAAGCGGTAAGGCAGAGGACTGCAAATCCTCCATCCCCAGTTCGAATCCGGGTGTCGCCTTAAGTAAATGGAAGGAAAAGTCTTTATTTCCATTACAGAACCTCTGGAGACATATTGGTACATATTACCAATATAGATAGTGAGTTACGTACATTTGATCCCGATTCCGTCTGAATGTACGACCCTCGAGTTAGTTATAGTAATTCGTTGGTCAATGAACAAATGGATTTATTGATCTCTCATATCAGCTCGAACGTCAGTTCAGTAACGTTCAGAAATGCAAAGGTGGACCATTCATTTCCATTTCAACTTTGCACTATGGTTAATAGTTCCCTTATCATCTCGATGATGAAATCATTATTTTTTAGAGAACATGATCCGTATGGATATAGTCGGTATAACTTGGGCTGCTTTAATGGTAGTTTTTACATTTTCCCTTTCACTCGTAGTATGGGGGAGAAGTGGGCTATAATGGTAATGCTTAAGAATCAATTATTGCGTCATGCATGATAATATATTCTGTTTCATAAGGATCCAGTAATATTGAATCTTCGTTCCAAATTGAAAAACTCTCCATGGAATTATTTCCTCTTTATCCCCGTAAGGGATGTGCGTAATCCCTTATTATTATCATTTTCCTATTCCTATGACAAATCTGATCTGATTTTCTCCAACAGGTTTTCATTCATTGGTTCTTTTCTAGAATGAGTCGAGAATCTAGTTTCTTCCACTGAAGAACGATCTCTCTTCTCTTTCTTAGTAGGAATAGAAAGAGTCCCTGTTTTATTGGATGGTTCCGAATTGATCGGATCTGATATGAATTTCGTTCTCGGGAAAATATGGGACATAAGTCATAGATTCCTTTGTTTTTTCTTATACCATTTCAAGTTCCATATCTAATATGTGCTAGAAAACAATGTTCGTACCGGAAAAAGATGTTCAACTTTGATCCTAAAAAATCCGCAAGTACGTTCAGAATTACGGCTGTCTGCATTGGGTCTATTTTTCCAGGAGCAGAAAGAAGGTGATCAGCTCTGCGATTTTATGGTACGAGGTCCTTCATCCCACATTTACCATATATGGATAAGTACCATTAAGATCTATTTATCCATATATGGGTGTAGAAGAAGAAATAGTACAAAAGAAAAGGTCAGATATTCTTTTCCTCCGTACTACTTTTTTCTTTTCAAAAGAAATTAAAAAGCAATCCCTACCCTGTATTGTTGTAATATTATAGATCTCATAACCTATTTTATACTTATGATTTGGATCATAAAGATCTATCTAGTGATCAGCAATCACTTTATTTTCATAAAAATCAATTGCTTCCACTGCTTGCACTGGCCGTTTTGACGTAAGGGATAAGTAGAAAAGCAGTAGGAATTGCAAGGAACATTAGAACAGCAATAAATCCAAGGTTATTTACTTCCATGATCTCCTGATTTTCACTTTGTTCCAAAATAGCTCGAGATTTTATCTCATAGAGATGAATGAATCTTTCAAGATCCATGAAATAGATGTATTTTATCTATGGAATCGGTTCGAGTAACGGAATCTAACTAATGGATTTAAATTATCCGATGGAAATAGTATAATCTAAATAGTCTTATCATAGGATTACTTTTGATAAGACTATTAGCATCAGAAAACGTTCCGATCAACACATGTCTTTATCATTTCGAAAGACAGAATAGGATTCGTACGAATAAGAACCTTCTGCTACTCCAAAAACGTTCGTCAGACATGAGAGATATTTTGCTTGGATCTCCACGATTTAGATGGAATCGTGAATCTATCCCGCTCCGGTGATGATATGGACGAATCCCAAGGCCCACCCATGACCCTGGAATGATGGTGATTATATAGAGGTATCCCATGGTGATTATATAGAAGTAATCCCAAGGCCCGCCATAGAAGTATCCCAAGGCCCACCATAGAAGTATCCCAAGGCCCACCCATGACCCTGGAATGATAAGGACTAGTCCGTCCAGATCCTGACATGATCATTCTTGGAAATACAATAGAGTGTCTAGAAATCCACTGGCTATCGATCATGAAAAAGAAGTATTAGCATGGAATACTCACAATATTCCTGGGGAATAACAGAAGTAAGATCTCCTAAAAATCATTGGGAATTATCTATAGGGATCTCTGTGGGATTCTGACTTAGGAGGACTACCTCTGTGTCACCCTAAAATCTATGGATCTTCCTATGTTTTTGATAGAGAAATTTTATTCTTCGGGGAGGGAAGAATATTTATTGCAGATTCAATATGATGATTAGATTTTATCCTCGAAAGAAGGGTCTTTCTTTTTCCAAACTGAATTGTTGATCTGGTGAAGGTATCTAATGGATAGATATACTAGATATACTAAAGATCTAGATAGCTATCCATTAGATACCTTCATTTTATTTTTCACTCTTCTACGGGGATTAAGAGCTTAATTTATTAACTTATTGGATCGGGACTGACGGGGCTCGAACCCGCAACTTCCGTCTTGACAGGGCGGTACTCTAACCAATTGAACTACAATCCCAATACACTACATACAGTTCACCTACTATTGGATCATATTTATTCTATGATAGGTGCTAGATAGATCGTATAGATTATGCGAGTGCTAGGTCGATGAAATATCTTATCCTTCTCTTTCATTTTTGAAATGTATCCATTCATTTCATTTGGAATTGGGCATCTACGATATGAACAGATATCGATGTCGGGGTTCAATAACCAATTATCTTTTCATTCATGATTGGCATGAAGATAACCATACCGATAGATTGGTATTGATGATATTGGTTGGGTCGAGCTGGATTTGAACCAGCGTAGGCATATTGCCAACGGATTTACAGTCCGTCCTCATTAACCACTCGGGCATCGACCCAGGAACAATAAAGTAATTGAAAGTCTTTAGGTTAAAGATACCTAACGAATGGATCATGGTACCCCTAGGGGAAGTTGAATCCCCGTTGCCTCCTTGAAAGAGAGATGTCCTGGGCCACTAGACGATAGGGGCCACCAATCCAATCTTTATAATATGAAAGTGGTCAGGAGGTTGTCAATAGTATGACCAGAATTCTGGGTTTCCTCAAATTTTTTTTTTCAATAAACTTGCCTATCGAGAAGTAGTCTCTCAATAAATTACTTATTGCAACTAACAACTCAAAAAATTTTCTGAATCTCTATTTGTTATCCATCGGCCCAGTTCCCAGAAAAACCTTTCTGGATTCAAATTATACAGAATGTTTCATGCTGTATAATTTGAATCATTTTAATAGTGAATGGAGCTTATCATTCTCTGATCAAAGTTATACGGAAAAGACTAAAAGAAAAAAAGAGAAATGGGTTGGTTGGACAAAAGATCGATCTGTATGTTACAATCAGATCGTTGCGGGTATAGTTTAGTGGTAAAAGTGTGATTCGTTACATTATCAACTCGAATAATAGAAGGATCTTTTACATGGATCAAAGATCCATCTAAAGCTCTATTTCCGGATAGGTTCAAACCCTCCCCTATGAATACCATCCAGAGTTAATATGTTACACAACTTCATATACTTTACGTTTCCATATTAGAGTATAGTGCTTCACTTCTTTCCATTAAAACAAATGCCCGTTGGTGTTCCAAAAGTGCCTTTCCGAGCCCCTGGAGATGAAGATGCAACTTGGGTCGACTTATACAACCGACTTTATCGAGAGAGATTACTTTTTTTGGCTCAGGATATAAATCACGAGATTGCAAATCAACTCATGGGTCTCATGGTATATTTGAGTGCAGAAGATGCAAATAAAGATATTTTCTCATTTATCAACTGTCCCGGCGGATCAGTAATACCAGGGGTAGGTCTTTTCGATATGATGCAAGTAATAGTACCAAATGTACATACAATATGCATGGGGGTAGCTGCTTCAATGGGATCTTTCATCCTAATCGGGGGAGAAATTACTAAACGTATGGCATTACCTCACGCTAGGGTTATGATCCACCAACCTGCTAGTTCCTATTATGACGGACCAGCCGCAGAGTTTCATAACGAAGCGAAACACATAACGATGCTTCGCAATTACATAACCAAATGTTATATAGAAAGAACGGACAACCCCGAAGAGGTCATTCAACGGGATCTGGACAGAGATGTTTTTATGTCAGCAACAGAAGCCCGAGCTTATGGCATTGTTGATACCGTAGCGGAAGGTTGATCTTATAGCGGAAGATCCTCTTTTTGAATTTATTTTTATAATGAACTGTAAACTGTGATCTCTTTGTTCCTTTTCAAAAAAAAAAAGGGAAGGGAAAAAAAAAAAGGGGGGGGGGTAAAGTTATTCATTTCATAATAACCTGATATGGTATGGTTAGGATCAATCCGAACCAGTTGATTCCGCATACAATAAAGCTAGAATGCCCACTATTCAACAACTTATTAGAAATGCAAGACAGCCAATAGAGAATAGAAAAAAATCTCCTGCTCTTCGAGGATGTCCTCAGCGTAGAGGAGTATGTGCTAGGGTGTATGTGCGACTCGTTTGGATCATAAACTGAAACAGACTGGGAAATTTTTACAACGGAATAACATAAGAATTTTCCCGCTGTAATCAAGTACAGCTCCATCATCTAACCTTACCGGGGATGAAATTTATGGTTTCCATTGGTGCAAATCCAATCACCTTGATGTGGGATGAAAAGCAATTCCTCATTGGTAGCGAATGGTCATCAATCCATTGAGCGGGGAAATCATGCAAATTGAAGAAGCATAAAGTTTATGCTCATATTGCCGCGAGAACGGAACAACAGGGTCAGCTACCTGGCCAACCCCAGAATTACATGTCGTTACTGTATTAATAGATCTTGTAATGAGAGTATTTATTACTTAATGATTCAAGAGTAGAGCTGGAGATGGTAAACCATACAAGTTACCGATAACATACTCATATCCTATTTTGGAAATAAATAAAAGGCTCCGGCGTATAGAGAGGACCTTACCGTTGGAGAAAGAACCATAGAAACGATGAAACCCATGATTTTTTCTCATTCTCAGTGCAAGGTCCCAGCCCTTGCCTACCAGGAAGATGCCTATCCAAAGGGAATTATGGTTGGGAAGGTTGCAGTAGCAAAAGCCATTGGAACTTTTATTTTCTAAATAAGAAGAATCAGTGTTATTCTCAATGAACCAAACAAATGACTAACCAAGAAAAAGATTAGCGATTCAAACTTCAATGACCAGAGTGAAACGTGGATACATAGCCCGAAAACGTCGGAAAAAAATTCTTGCATTTGTATCAGGCTCTCGAGGGGCCCATTCAAAACTTTTTCGAACTGCTAACCAACGGAAAGCTAGAGCCTTAGTTTCCGTCCACCGAGATAGAGGTAAACGCAAGAGAGATCTTCGTCGTTTGTGGATTACTCGGATCAATGCAGCAGCCCGTGCCAATGGGGTTTCTTATAACAGATTCATCCAATATTTGTACAAGAGGCAGTTGCTTCCAAATCGTAAAACACTTGCACAAATAGCTGTATTAGATAGTAATTGTTTTTCTACCATCTTGAAGAACTTATCGTATGATGAAATAAATAGGTAAAGATGGAATGGATAGAACAGATTATCCCGGAGAATTCCCTCCGGGAAGGTCGAAACATTTCAAAATTTTTCAATATTGGATTGGAAATGAACGAAAAGAATTCAATCCAATTCTTTTCCAAAAATGAAATCCTGTCGACTTTTTCAACAATAGACTCAAGATCTGCATCTTTATCAAACAGATATCCCAGCTCCGATTTGATTAAGGAGTAGGCTTATTTCCACGGATTCAATTAGTTCTCATTATAAAGAAAAGGTAACAAAGATAGAATACGAGCTCGTTTAATAGCGTTAGTCATTAGACGTTGTTGTTTTGAAGTTAATCTATTCACTCGGCCGGATAATATTTTTCCTTGCTCACTAATAAATCGACTAATTAGGCTCATATTTTTATAATCGATCCGATCTCCCGACCTAATTGGTGACAAATGTCTACGAATTGGTTTCAAATGTCTACGAATTGGTTTCAAATGTCTACGAAAAGATCGCTTGGGTTTATCCATAGTTTGTTTCATGAACCTTTTGAAAATATTGTTCCATTAAAGATCTTGTGGAAATACCATTTATTTTTATATCTGTGATCTATTCCTATCCCTGGGTAGGAGTAGTACGTTTAATCAATCTCTTTTTTTTATCTCTCCATGAATGGTATGCTTGTAACAATAGGGACAAAATTTATTTGATTCCAATCGAATAGGTGTATTGCGTCGATTTTTCCGAGTCGTATATCTAGAAATCCCCGGGAATCTTTTATAAACACTATCTTGGGTACAACTAGTGCACTCCAAAGTAATTGTTACTCTTATATCTCCGCTCTTGGCCATAAACTTACTCTGAATATTGGGTCTACTTTGCTTTTCGACCTGAAAAAGAAAAAGGGAAAAAGGAATAGAAGTTGATAGCCGGAGATCCTACGGTGAAACATTTGAAAGTAAAAAAATGATTGATCAGGAGTTTTCAGTTGTACTTACAAAAGTAAATGTGGAAAGAATATTTAGATCGATATTTCTACTTGAATTTTACCCCCTTCACCCCTAAACTTAGATCTTTTTTGGGCTGAATGCACTAATTTATCCAAGAGGGAGGAGAAGTCAATCTAGCACAATCTTTTTTCCCTTGGCTTTAAGGGGAGGAAAAAAATTCAAAAGAGGGAAAAGTCAAAGTCAGAGCATCTGGAAAAAAACGATTGATTTCTATCACTAGGCCGGCTAAAAAGCTGCAACATAAAATAGCTAACACAGGCGCTGTGGAAAGATAGGTCTTTAGATCTTGCATTGTAAATTCTCCTTATTGATCATAATGTGTAAGTGATTCGATCGTATCAATAGTTATGAATCCTAGGAAAAACTCGGAACTGATTAATATATGGATAATGTGATCCGGGCTGTGGTCCTATTTATAAAACAGGAAAAAGATGTTTCATCACCATAATGAATAGTGATCTTCTAGATAATAGACCCTACATGCATGTATAAAGTCTTTTCACTCACGAGAACGAAGAGAAATGAAGGTGGGAAAATGTGGGAAACAGATTTCGAATTCTATAAAATAAAATTGTCTAATGATTAGAAGGGATGTAGCGCAGCTTGGTAGCGTGTTTGTTTTGGGTACAAAATGTCGCAGGTTCAAATCCTGTCATCCCTACCTTTCCCTTCTTTTCTATGGAAAGAAAGGAACGAAAGATCATTTGATATCGATTCGACGGGAACATCAAATAATTGAATCATATCAGATGCGAAAGTATTTGACTCTAAGAGTATAAACAAAAGGTATTTTCCTTTATCTACGAATATGAAAGAAAGCGCTCTTAGTTCAGTTCGGTAGAACGTAGGTCTCCAAAACCTGATGCCGTAGGTTCAAATCCTACAGAGCGTGATTCTGTTCCTATCAAATCCAACCCTCTAAATTATCGAGAATTCATTCCAACTGGAACGAGCAATGGAATCTGACCTCCCAGGAAAAGTAGGAGGCCAATGAAATTGGAGGATATTCCAGGATCAAATATCCAATTGATCACCACGTCGGTATTGTGAATATGCAGTTACGAATAATCCGGCCAAAGTTATAGGAATTAGACCTAACACAATTCCGGATGGCAAAGCCTCAATCATTTCGATTCTACGGAATAAGTAGGGATAATAGCTATACTGGATAGTACCCTGAATTTGCTATGAATCTCAATGATCAGAAATTGATATAGAGAAAATAAACTAAATTATTGAAATTGAAATAGTGAACTGAGAGGGTTTCCCCTTCCTTCATTTTGAATAAGTTGTATCTTGCTCGAACTAATGAATAGGACTAGGGTGAAAATGATAGAAGCCAATAAGAAACCGAAATAACTAATTATAGTTATAGTAGGCGTGGAAGGACTGAATGAAATATGGTTTATACATATCTTCATGAGACAATTACCTAAATTTTTATTTTCGTAACCTCGAGATCAGAATACAAAAGATCAATTGTCCCGATTCGTACCAATTCAGGATCCTATACTATAGGATATGTATGAATGAACATGGATGAGAGGAGATCTATGGTAGAAATCTCTTCATTATCCTAGAAATCCTCACATTCATCGAGCAACTAATGAATAGCACCCGCGAATCCCTTCACAAATTGTCGAATGTAATCTTCTTACAGGGTTAATGAATTCTCAATCAGTACGATTGGATCACCTGGCATTATCTTTTTACCAGTAGCTATCAGAGACTGGACCGGAAGAAACCTATCTACATATATAGCCAAAGTTTTGTGAATTTCACGTTTAGGTGTAAGAATATGAATATCCAGTTTGTCCTTTCATTTCTAGATCTTATTGATCCAATCATTCGACCCTCTAGACGGATTAGGTTTTTTCAATATTCATTCTTAGAGCCAGTAGAACCCGATATTACAGAAATTACTGCAAGGAGTAACTCGTAATTTCACATAGCTAAAATTGACTAGGTTCTATTGCACTATCCACTTGGTTTTAGCTAATGAGTAACGCCTACTCGTTAATACAAGGTACTATATAATAAGTCTGCGGCATAACTCCATCTGCGCCGGATACTATTGGAAAAGCAACATATATCTGCGTAGCACCAATGATCCCCGTGCAATCTGAATTACTGAGGTCATCTACACGGGCATAATTTCATGTCGGAATGAAAAAGGAAGAAGTAAAAGTATCATATTCTGGATGAGTTGTGCGGCACTCATCCTCTTTTTCGGTTCTAAAGCCCCCTGTATGTAGAAGCTAATTTCAATCGAAAATTTTCACGGTCTATGCAATTGTTACAACATCGATTGAGGGGGTTCCTTACGCCCGAACCTAGGAACGCAATATTCTCTTATTTCTGTTGGGATTCAGTCGCCCAAACAGAGATAGAATAACTGCTGGCAGGAACAGAATCATTCTCCTTTTGATACTCATCAAAATTGTATTGCTGTGTCAGAAGAAAGCTAGCTATACTGGTCCAGTTATAGACTTCAAAGATACCCTTGGTATAACATTGACAATCAAACAAGGATTGGAGAAGATATCAGTAGTTTTCCATTTCCTGATCTCTATCTTTCATGGGATCAATTCCCCCTTGATTGACTTTACAATAATATTTGGAGCTGAGCATGTCTGGGAATACGGGAGAACGCTCCTTTGCTGACATTATTACTAGTATTAGATACTGGGTCATCCATAGCATTACCATACCTTCTCTATTCATTGCAGGTTGGTTATTTGTCAGCACGGGTTTGGCTTATGATGTGTTCGGGAGCCCCCGGCCAAATGAGTATTTCACAGAAAGTCGACAAGAGGTTCCATTAGTAACTGGCCGTTTCGATCCGTTAGAGCAACTCGATGAATTTACTAGATCTTTTTAGGAGGCACTAATGACTTTAGATAGAACTTTTCCAATTTTTACAGTTAGATGGTTGGCCGTTCACGGGCTAGCTGTCCCTACAGTTTTTTTCTTGGGATCAATATCGGCAATGCAGTTCATCCAACGATAAACTCTATACTAAAGGAAGAGGAAGTATGTAGATATGAAACCACCGAACCCGACGAACCCGAACGACCAAAATGTTGAATTGAATCGTACCAGTCTCTACTGGGGGTTGCTACTAATTTTTGTACTTGCTGTTCCATTCTCCAATTATTTTTTCAATTAGGAAAAATGAGAATATTATCACTCCATTCGAAGAGATCCAATACGCATAATTATCTATGCTATGACTGTTTATGTCTCGAGTATGCCCACTTAATAAAATGTGAAAGGGAGTAAGATAAATGGCCGATACCACTGGAAGGATCCCTCTTTGGTTGATAGGTACTGTAACTGGTATTATCGTGATTGGTCTACTGGGTATCTTTTTCTATGGTTCATATTCCGGATTAGGGTCATCCCTATAGTAGGGGAAATGCACTTACTGTGGGAAATAGTATACATGCGAGAGTGAAAAATCGATAAGGCCTTACCCTTCTTTGAAGGGTAAGGCCTTATCGAAATCTCTTTTTGAGATTCTTTCTATATTAATATGAATTAGAAGATAAGATTCGTACAAATACAATGACTCTTTCATTTACTTCATTCAATGTCTTTCAGTCAAGTGATGAGTCAATCTATTCTTCCGCTATATGATCGGAAAAAAAAATTTGGATCGATCCAATTTCAATCTCTGTCGAAGGAACCACAGAAAAACGGAGAATATTAAGTACTAAATATTTGCTCATTTCTCTGATGGGAGATTATGCAAAGTTTTTGTAAAAACCCGAACTATGAGAATATAAATTTGCAGATATAATATTTTCTTCTCTTATTTTGGCTTACAAAATAAAAGAGGAGGAAAAACACCTTTTATTCATTTTATCTCATTAGGAACAAACCCTATCAAAAGTTTTATAGGTTTTTTTTTTTTTTCATGAGTGATATTGCCCCTTACTTGTCTGCTCTTCCTTCTTTAGGAATTTGAAGCTTCCTCAGTTCAGTATAGCGTACAAAATAATCTTAAATTTACGAAGGAATTGACGAATAGGACAGGATCGGAAACCCAATTAGTTCCTCTTATCCCGAGGAAAACCGGACAATTTATTCGACTCTTTTCGACGAAGAATAATAGATAAAGAATGGGATCAGAGAAAATAGGAATCTTCTCCAAGATTGCTTAGTTATTCTCCTCATCTCTCCTCCCTGCGATCTATCTCTATTTTACGGATAAGAAAAGAAGGGAATGGCATGTATATAGTACACGATATAGCATATGGGGATCGTTCAACAAGTTGATCTGTCCAGTGCTTATGTATCCCTATTTCAAATTTAGATATATCTACATGAACATTTTATCAAGAATATATAAGGGAGAAGAAGGAGAAAAGGCTCTCCATCTCCGAAGGGGTATTCATTTTTGAATCAATCAGTAAACTTCATGTTCAAAAATCTATGGACCTAAAGATTCATCTCGGCCAATTGAACTTTTTCAAATTGTTTCTTCTTAAGGACCAAAAATATCTGTGCCAGAATGACAGATGCTAAGAATAATAAAAGACCTTTAACACGTAATGGATCTTGAAGTACTATCTCTGCATCTCCTTGACCAAATCCACCCATATTAGGGTTATTCGTTAATGGCTGATCGACCTTGATCAATTCGCCTTCTGAAATAAGAAGCTCCGGTCCTGGAGGTACAATGTCAACCACTTGCCCACCGTCTGATTTATTATCGATAGTTATCTCATATCCACCCTTTTCTTTACGTAAAATTTTGCTAACTCTTCCTGTTGCTGAAGCACTATAGACCGTATTGTTGCTCTTACTCCCGTCGGGATAAATTTGTCCTCTTCCTCTATTACCACCCACATATATGGGATATTTCAGGAAGTGAGCTTCTTTATCAGTAGCAGGATCTGGTGAAAGGATGGGGAATACAAGTTCACTATATTTTTGACCAGGAACAGGACCTATTACAATAATGTTTTTTTGATTGGGACGATAGTTCTGAAAATAAAGATTACCCGTCTTTTGTCTAATCTCAGGGGAAATACGATCCGGAGGAGCTAATTCAAAGCCCTCGGGTAAAATTAGAACAGCTCCTACATTTAAAGCCCCTTTCTTGCCATTAGCAAGAACTTGTTTCATTTGCGTATCATAGGGGATCTTAACAATTGCTTCAAATACGGTATTGGGAAGCACGGACTGTGGAACCTCAATATCCACAGGTTTTTTTGCCAAGTGACAATTGGCACATACAATACGTCCAGTGGCTTCTCGGGGATTTTCATAACCCTGCTGTGCAAAAATGGGATATGCATTCGAAATGGATGTCCGAGTTATGATATGTATCATGACCAGGACGGAAATTAACCGAGTCATCTTTTTCGTCCATTCATAAGTATTTCTATTTTGCATGGTTCAATTATGGGTTCCAAATCATTTTTCGGGTGAGAGTAGGTAGCTATCATAGTTACCTGTCAAAAATTCTGCTACTATATTGATTCAACAAAACCTAAAAATAAGAAATCGGAAGTCTCGCACCAGGAGAAGAATGAAGGGGAGGAATAGCTAATTCCTGAACACGGAAAACACTTTATTATTCTGTTTCAATTGTTTCGGCCGTAGAAAAAAACCTACCTATTCTTTATTCATTCATCGAATGATAAATTACTACAAGTGAAGGAGATATACGATTGAAACGACGGAAGATCCAATATTTCAGAATCGTATCTAAGATGACTGGAAAAGTTGAAACAAGACCAGATATGATTCGTTCATTATGGGCAAATCCATAATTTTCGGAGATCGAATCGATCATCAGTTCCCAACCATGGGGTGAATGAAACCCAATACATAGATCGGTTGCTAAAAGAATTAGAAAAGCTTTCATTGTATCGCTCAGACTATAGAAGAATTCTTGGATCCAAGAATTGATAATGGCAAGTTGATTCTTACCCAGAATGAGATAAGCACTTATAAAAGCAAAACCTATTAGATTTGTTAATAAATGTGAGATTATCTGGATACAATCTTCATTGTACATTTCGACCAATTGGATCGTTTCTTTGTGAATCTCTATACGAAGATCCTGTGAATGTGTTCCCGAAGAATCTTCCACCATTCTTTCTAACAAGAATAGTTCTTCTATTTTCTCAAATCTTCCCAGAGCATTTTCTTCCTGGAGATAATCAAAAATTTGATGAGATTTACCCGTATTCCACCAATTTGTAACCCAAGGCTCCAAACCTTTCCGTAATGAAATAGGAATTACCCAAGGCAGTCCTACTAAACATGCGAGATATCGTAGGGAAGCTGATGCTTTATATTCGGCCACTTCCAATTCGTGAATCGCTAACGAACCTGATTCACTTGTCAGTTCTGTCCGAAATCTAGACAAAGTACGAGTGATAGAATGAGGTATGGGATCCATAGATTTATCTATTGCGTAATTGTTTGATCCCGATAAAAAATATCCTCGGGAAAAAAAAAAGTAAAAGGTTTGTTCAAAATGGGTGAGACGGAGCATAAGGAGATCATTCCCAGAATATCCGATCATACAAAATCATTTCTATCTGGACCAATTATCTATTCATTTTTTCATCTTCTTCTTTTTTTTAGAAGAATAACTTGAAGTAACATAAGTCTTATTCATTGCCAAGATCCATCCTTTTGAATCCTGATCACTGGATCGATCCTTTACGAATATTTCCCCAGTTATCTCCAGAGATGACATGTATATCTAGTAATTTTCTGATACATCATATTAATCTACTGGCTCTATAAGCTCACTCTCTCTAGGATAGAAAATGATATGGCGTGTTCGGGAACTACCAAAGCTCGGTCTGATTCATTCCATTTAGTAGGAATTAACTGCATGATCTTTTTCCCGGACAAATACCAGTTCTATTTTAACTTATTGCTTTTTATATATTACCTCTTCCTATACTATTTCATAAAAATAGTATATTGTTCGTAAAGATCCCGTTCCATTTCCATACAATGAAATTTCAATTTTTATTGAAATTTATATGTATGGAAATATTGAAATTTCCTGATTGGAATTTGATTCATGTTCCTTGATTCGGGCCATATTCAAATGTCTTGACATTTGAATGTATGTCGAGGATAAAGACACCCCTGCATTTCAAAACCCCTCAATGGATACACGCAAGAAACGGGCTGATTCAGCGGCTTTCTGTTCGATCTCCCTTAGGTTCACATTATCACCAGTACGAGTTAAAGGGATGTCTTGTCGGCCCTTTATTTCCATATAAAGAACACGACGAGGGGAAATACCTTCTTGAATTTCCGTTTTGATCATCTGAATATCCTTCATAAGAAATCGTGAGAAAATACGACGATTTATTCCGGGAAATCCCCAACGAAAAAGACATACAATTCCTTTTTTTTTATCGAACTTATTATAGCCACTACCCACATTGAACAAAATTGTGCACCACAGATAAGAGCTAATGAACAGACCTGCAATACCATAAAAACACATTACAATTCCTTGTGGAACAAAGAGTATTTGCTGAGATGACAATAGGGGTATCAGGTTCTCACCAAAATAACTCGAGATCCCGACCAGGAAAAATCCTAGTGAACCCAGAAAGAGGATACAAGCCCAAAAGAAATTACTTCTTTTTCGAGACCCTGTTATAGGTTCTATCCAGAGCCATTTGGATCGACGATTCATAAAAAATTGTATTCAATTCCATCCTATTGAAGTTGAGGGAATAGCCAACTTTTTTATCCTTTGGTTCCCAAACTCTTATGAACTAGCTATCTATATACATAGCTAACATTTCAGTTAAGTCAGCCAAGTTTTTCTTCTTGTCCATTCTTACCATCCATTTCAAATTGGTCCTTCCTTAATTTCTCAATTTTAGAAACAACACTGAATCAGTGGAGTATAAATATCTCCTGGAATAGATATGTATACCGTATGAAAAAAGAAAACCGACCACATTAACATATTGACCCATACCTATTTATTTAGACTCATTCATATCTGAATGAGTCTAAATAAATAATGTGGATATTTAGACCTATTTTGTGTCTATAAGAGTTCTATCTTATATCATCTAAAATAGATATAGATATCCTATATGTTCTGCAAAAGATCCAAACCCATTTATTAAATCTGATTTGATCAGATTCATAAAATCTCGTCATTCTGAATATACAGATGAGAAAGAACCATTGTAATTGCCGGAAGTAATAAGCCGACTAAAGGCACCAAAATAGAGGGTAGGATAGAGGGTAGGTTAAAGGGTAGGTTAAAGGGTAGGTTAAAGGGTAGGTTAAAGGGTAGGTTAGGAATTATCATAGAACGAGTACCTTACTTAATCAATGTTTATCCATATTACAAGGAATGATTATAAGATAAAATAAGTGATGGGACCAAATAAGCGGTCCTATTCGTCCTTCTTCATAGAATACATGTACGCAAGTGTTCGTTGTTCCTTTCCCCGTCTCTTCCGAAAATAATGAAAAAGCATTTCGAGTTGGAGCCAAATTTTTTTTTATTTATTTACGAGGAAGACCGTAAAGCCGAAATAGTTCACTCAGAACACCTTTTAAGAGATTACGTGAAACGATCAGATCAAATAAACCATGACCAAATAAATGCTCAGTCACCTGAAAATCTTCAATCACTTTCTGACCTAATGTCTGTTCGATTACTCTTTTACCTGCAAATGCAATGTACGCTTTAGGTTCGGCAATAATAATATCTCCCAACATGCCAAAACTAGCAGTCACTCCACCAGTTGTTGGAGACGTCAGAATCGATATATATAACAACTTTTTATCCTTCTGATGAATATATAATGCAGAAGCTATTTTAGCCATTTGCATTAAACTAAAACTTCCTTCTTGCATGCGTGCTCCTCCGGAAGCACACACCATAATGACTGGAAGAGATTCCGCGGTAGCGCGCTCGATCAGACGGGTTATTTTCTCACCTACTACAGAGCCCATACTACCTCCCATGAACTTAAAATCCATAACTCCGAGTGCGATAGGAATACCATTTAATTGACCTATGCCTGTTTGAATAGCATCAGTTAAACCCGTCTCTATTTGATAAAAAGAGATATGATCCTTATAAGATTCATCCTCAGAATCAAGATGATCAGAATGAGAAGGTTCATTCTCAGAATGAAATTGAAGAACATCTAGAGTGTACATGTCTTCATCCATAGGATGCCAAGTGTCACGATCAATTGGAAGTTCTATTCTATCTGAACTATTCATTTGCAGATAATATCCACATTCTTTACAAACACTTTGATTCTCTCTCAAAAATCTGATATAGAGCAAGCTCTCACAATTATCGCATTGAGCCCATAACCTATTAATTTTAGCGTAATCAATACTTAGATTCTTGTTTTTCTCCGTCTCATTGGCATCCTTACTATCCCTTTCGACCGAATTTTTGAGTAATCCAGTTATTTTACGCCTGTCTTCGAACCACTCCTTTATAGACATAGAGTTTTCCTTCCATATAAAGGTGAAAATTGTTACTTTTCCTATCTTATTTTGTATGAAGAGAAGTCATATAAGTATAAATACAATGATGAAAATTATTAATCAATAGTGGAATGAATCATTGAGAAATCATCTCCATTCATTATTGATTAGGAACCTGAAGTATCGATCCGGGATTATGATAGAATCCTTTATTCTGTTATAAAGAAAGATTCTCTCCTATACCGCGATGGAAAGGAATCTTCATTTCAAATACAACATCTTTTGGGCTAGAAGGGATTTGAACCCTTGACTTCACGGTCCGGACCCATGAGCTCTGATCCACTGAGCTACCAGCCCTATCGAATGATCTATAAGATCATTGTAAAGGATGAATAGGATTCGTTATTTAATGCTTGACCAAAACAAATTTTCATAAATCACTCTGTTTGAGATATTTGACCTTGGAAATATCTATATATCAATATCTATAGATATTGATATATAGATATTGATATCTGAAATCCCATATCTCCGCTCACGATTTGGACTAATCTTTGTGGTAGTGGTAAAAGATTGGGCCGAGTCCGATTGGTAGAACGAAAGTCACTGGATTACAAGCGATCAATCACATCAAATTCAAATTTGATCTCCTTCCATATTTCACAAGCAGCAGCTAGTTCAGGACTCCATTTACAAGCTTCACGGATCACTTCATTACCTTCACGAGCAAGATCACGTCCTTCATTACGAGCTTGTACACAAGCTTCTAGAGCAACCCGATTAGCTGCTGCACCAGGTGCATTTCCCCAAGGATGTCCCAAAGTTCCCCCACCAAACTGTAGTACGGAATCATCCCCAAAGATCTCGGTCAGAGCAGGCATATGCCAAACGTGAATACCTCCTGAAGCTACGGGCAGGACGCCTGGCATAGATACCCAATCTTGAGTGAAGTAAACACCACGACTTCGATCTTTTTCGATAAAATCATCACGCAGTAGATCAACAAACCCTAAAGTGACGTCTCGTTCCCCTTCAAGTTTACCTACTACAGTACCGGCGTGAACATGATCTCCACCGGACATACGCAATGCTTTAGCCAGTACACGGAAATGCATACCATGATTTCTTTGTCTGTCAATAACTGCATGCATCGCGCGGTGAATGTGAAGAAGTAGGCCGTTGTCTCGGCAATAATGAGCCAAAGAAGTATTTGCGGTAAAACCTCCCGTCAGGTAGTCATGCATAACAATAGGAACTCCCAATTCTCTTGCAAATACTGCCCTTTTCATCATTTCTTCACATGTACCTGCAGTAGCATTCAAATAATGTCCCTTAATTTCACCCGTCTCAGCCTGAGCCTTATTAATTGCTTCCGCACAAAAGACAAAACGGTCTCTCCAGCGCATGAATGGTTGGGAATTTACGTTCTCATCATCCTTGGTAAAATCGAGTCCACCACGGAGACATTCGTAAACTGCTCTACCATAGTTTTTGGCTGATAGACCCAATTTTGGTTTGATAGTACATCCCAATAAAGGACGACCGTATTTGTTCAATTTATCTCTTTCAACTTGGATACCATGAGGTGGACCCTGAAAAGTTTTGGAATAAGCAGGGGGAATCCGCAAATCTTCCAAACGTAGAGCCCGTAGGGCCTTGAATCCAAATACATTACCTACAATGGAAGTGAACAGGTTAGTAACAGAACCTTCTTCGAAAAGGTCTAAGGGGTAAGCTACATAGGCAATAAATTGATTCTCCTCTCCAGGAACGGGCTCGATGTCATAGCATCGACCCTTGTAACGATCGAGACTAGTAAGTCCATCGGTCCAAACAGTGGTCCATGTACCGGTGGAAGATTCAGCAGCTACTGCTGCACCCGCTTCCTCGGCTGGCACCCCAGGTTGAGGAGTTACTCGGAATGCTGCCAAGATATCCGTATCTTTGGTCTGATATTCAGGAGTATAATAAGTTAATCTGTAATCTTTAACACCAGCTTTGAACCCGACACTAGCTTTAGTCTCTGTTTTTGGCGACATAAGTCCCTCCTTTATTAATAATGATTTCTCGCAAGGACGAGGTCTGCTCGACATGGATCGAACGTAAACAATAGATTTTGACAGAAATCTACTACAAAAAGTCGTCCGTTATTGGGCAATAATATTTGCTAGATACACTCTCATTGTATAATGTTCTTTATGTATGACGCAACCCAATCTTTGCTCTTGAAGTTCTTCCTCCGTGGATTGACCCGAGCGCCTTTCAGTGGTTAAACTAGTTCATGAATGAAATTAAGGAACCGAACTGACCTTTGACCATAATGATGCGAATTCTCCATATTAAAATACATATACAGATGTGCGTATGAAGAGATAATGATCAATGAGAGAAAGGTCATGAATAGGGTTCAAGTTTATATTTACAGATTATCTGGACATAATGTTGAAGTATTTTCGGTTTTAGTTATGGAGAATTTGGTTCTAGTTATAGAGAAATCGAAGACTTGCTCATGAACCTTATTCATATCCATCTACCTACTTCATATTCCAAATATGGATGAATTTAAACTTTTCAATAAAGTAGAATATTACCAAGGTGGTCACTTCCATTTCTTATTGACTGATCTGATCAACCCGATATGGAACATTTTTTTTTTTTTTTTTTTTTTTGATGATATTGGCAAAATAATATTTCTGTTATATATTCTTCATGGAAATTCTTTCCATTTTTGTATGATATGAGAACCAATCCTCTTGTTCTTGGGGTTTCCGCACTTGTAGAAAAAAATGTGGGATATATTGCTCAAATCATTGGCCCAGTACTGGATGTCTCTTTTTCTCCAGGTTATATGCCTAATATTTACAATTCATTGAAAGTTCAGGGTCAAGGTACAGCCGGTCAGGAAATTCAGGTTACTTGTGAGGTACAACAATTATTAGGAAATCATAAGGTTAGAGCTGTAGCTATGAGTGCTACAGATGGGTTGACGAGAGGAATGACAGTGATTGACACGGGAGCTCCTCTAAGTGTTCCAGTTGGTGGAGCTACTCTCGGACGAATTTTCAATGTTCTTGGAGAACCTGTCGATAATTTGGGTCCTGTAGATGCTCGCATAACATCTCCTATTCATAGAACTGCTCCCGCCTTTACAGAGTTGGACACAAAATTATCCATCTTCGAAACAGGCATTAAAGTAGTAGATCTTTTAGCTCCTTACCGCCGTGGGGGAAAAATCGGTTTATTTGGAGGAGCTGGAGTGGGTAAAACAGTACTTATTATGGAGTTGATCAACAACATTGCTAAGGCTCATGGAGGGGTATCTGTATTTGGAGGAGTAGGAGAGCGTACCCGTGAAGGGAATGATCTTTACATGGAAATGAAAGAGTCGGGAGTAATTGATGAACAAAAAATCTCAGAATCAAAAGTGGCTCTGGTCTATGGTCAGATGAATGAACCACCAGGAGCTCGTATGAGAGTCGGTTTAACTGCTCTAACCATGGCCGAATATTTCCGAGATGTCAATGAGCAAGACGTACTATTATTTATTGATAACATCTTCCGTTTTGTCCAAGCGGGATCAGAGGTATCCGCCCTATTAGGCAGAATGCCTTCCGCCGTGGGTTATCAGCCAACTCTTAGTACGGAAATGGGTTCTTTGCAAGAAAGAATTACTTCCACAAAAAAGGGATCCATAACCTCGATTCAAGCAGTTTATGTACCTGCTGACGACTTGACCGACCCTGCTCCTGCTACGACATTTGCACATTTAGATGCTACTACCGTACTATCGAGAGGATTAGCTGCGAAGGGTATCTATCCAGCAGTGGATCCTTTAGATTCAACATCGACTATGCTCCAACCTTGGATCGTAGGCGAAGAACATTACGAAACTGCACAAGGGGTTAAGCAAACTTTACAACGTTATAAGGAACTTCAAGACATTATAGCTATTCCTGGACTGGATGAATTATCGGAGGAAGATCGTTTAATCGTGGCAAGAGCAAGAAAAATTGAACGTTTCCTATCACAACCCTTTTTCGTAGCAGAGGTATTCACAGGTTCCCCCGGCAAATATGTTGGTCTCATGGAAACAATTAGAGGGTTTCAAATGATCCTTTCTGGAGAATTAGATGGTCTTACCGAACAGTCTTTTTATTTGGTGGGTAATATTGATGAAGCTACCGTGAGGCTTAACTCTACTGGAAAATAATTTATACATGACCCTAAATCTTCGTGTACTGTCTCCTAATCGAGTCATTTGGGATTCAGAAGTTCAAGAAATAATTATATCTACTAATAGTGGTCAAATGGGCGTATTACCCAATCATGTTTCACTTGTGACAGCTGTAGATATAGGAGTTATGAAAATACGTCTCAATGGGAAGTGGTCAACTATGGCTTTGATGGGCGGTTTCGCCAAGATAGACAAGGATAGAATCACTATATTGGTAAATAATGCAGAGAGAGATGTTGACATCGATCTCCAAAAAGCCCAGGAAACTTTTCGAAGAGCTAAAGCTTGCTTAGTTCAAGCCGAAGGCAAAAGACAAGTAATTGAGGCTGATGTAGCTCTGAAAAGAGCTAGAACACTATTAGAGGCTATCAATGCTAGCCCCTCCGACTCTAATTAACATTTCCTATAATGATCTGAAAAAATGGATTCAATGTTCCGCCTAGATCCAAACAAGTGGAGTAAAACTTATTAGATGCCATCGAGTCTTCAATGGTATCTAATAAGTTTACCTACTATTGGATTTGAACCAATGACTCTCGCCGTATGAAAGCGATACTCTAACCACTGAGTTAAGTGGGTCATTTATTCTCATAGGTAGAATTGGATTTCTAAACGATTCTAAATCGAATTAAATGTATAGACAATGTATGTGTCCCTGGCACAGATCGAACTTATTGGAACGTATTAGATCATAGTATTGGATCATGAAATATCTACCTTGACAGAAAGTGATCCATCTGGTTTATATAGTAGTGTATCACCAAGACTGGCAAGGAAGGGCTATAGCTCAGCAAGGTAGAGCACCTCGTTTACACGTGCGCCAATGGTTTTCGGGAGAGTTTATCGATTCGTCCGATCCACGAAATAGATTCTATGTGAAATAGTCTTACTCTATCCATTTGTTTCTCTGGGGAACAATAGCATGACAAAGATGAAGTTCGATCTGATTCGAATTACGGATCTAATTGATATGGTCAATCCCAGCTCCGTTCAATGCCAGGCATAATGAGTATAATACGGGGACCTCAAAATAGATTCTTTTCGCTCTATGAACTTTTAGGTGTATGAAGTTCATATTTTACTTTTGGAGCGATAGAAGAGACTCTATTTGAGTCAATCTATGCCCGAGCAAGGCAGACCTACGTCAAATAAACCTTTTGAATAACTTTGGGATTGCTTCCGAAGGGTAATAATTTGGAGCACACGGAGCCATATTAGTATCTTCCGGGAAAGAGGAGAATGGCAGACTAACCGATCTTTCCATCAGTTAATGAAAGAGCCCAATGCGATAAAATGCATGTTGGGTTCTTGGAACAGTTCAATTTATTTTGATAATAAGAACTTTGATCTGTTCTACCGAGAAGGTCTACGGTTCGAGCCCGTATAGCCCTATAAATTCCACTAAGTGATACTACTTATATATATATCCCCTCATAGTCCCTATGACTTGGACTTGAAAAGTCTTTCAGATCATATCAATCTCATGTCCTTATCGAGATCGATGGATGGGAACGTTGGACCAGAGCAGGCAGATTAGTATTTTGGATCGATCGAGATTGATCCGATACCAGATGATCACACCTATAAACTCTTTTTTTTTTTTCATTTTTATTGCTAGTTCTTCGAAAAATTCGAGAGTTCTCTCGAATATCATATGTTCCAAGCAATCCATCGTGCAGTCAAAGTATCGATCGGACATGTGGCTTTTAGCTCCATCCAAACGCAACGCATTCCGTTGGGGTTTAACAAAATCCTTTTCCGTTCAATCGAAAATCCCGGCTGTATCTATCCCCTTGCTAAATATCGGGGCGAAGATCTTGATCAACTAGGATTCTCTACAATAGGTTATGTGCAGTGAACCTATTTTTGAACCATAGAAGTGGCAAGTACTACGGATATTCCGAATACCTGGAAAGGTAAGGTAAATTCTCTGGAGTTGATCCATCCTAGCTAAAGGCGAACCTTTGGTTCGTTCTCTTTCTTCACCTAATATCATCACATTGTGTTTTAGACCCAATATTTTCATATTGGGACAAACACTCTTCCTTGCCTCTAGTTCCGTTCTGGTAACATACCACAAACATGCAATCTACTGGCTATGCATATTAGATCTACATCTGGACCAACGTTTGCTTAAATCTACCCCACTATTTTATAGAATACACATATTTCATGGAATGCGTTCTGGAACAAACAATAGAATAAAGAAGTCTGTTGGGTTGGGACGAAAAAAATTATCACCCCTTGTCCAGAAATTATGTGGACTGCAACCCAAAAGAAGCTGCCTTCTGCCCCGTTACAAATAGATATCTACTCGGCAATAGATCTGTCCGACATTATTTTATATCATTGTGAGATGAGTGGGCTCATCTCATAACGAACTTATACGTGAAAGATTTGATACGTTCCACGGATCGATTGACGCCTACCAATTCTGTTCGTTCGCTTGACCTAAACTTTCAAACGAATTAACTGAAAGACAACAATCAAATTTATATTTGATTCATCAAATGTTCACTATCTCCGTCGGTAGATGAGCCTTTAAATTTGTATCTTTGTCCCATGACCTGCATAATAATATAACAAAGAACTTGATTGTATCCTAACCGTGCATGTAAGATAACAAAATTTTCCAGATTGGAAAACCCTATACCTTCTAATACGAGAAGGAAGGATACAAGTTCAAATGGTCTAGATTCATCGAATCTGAATATATGATAAGCGAATAGGGTCGAACTTGTCGACACAGCCACAACCTTGATCATTTTAAACAACGACTCTCCGATCAAATACCCTGCCCAGAGTTGTTCAAATGGACAAGATCTTAGTATCAAGATAAAACATACAATAAATCTCGAGATAGATCTCGATCTATTCCATTTACACCGAACCATTTTAATGGTTATGGCCCGTTCGTTACAACTCGAATAACGTGGGATCTACCGAACCAATCTGCAAAACTGTGTTAGTTGAAAACTAAAATCTGATAGGGAAAAACAATAATTATCGCCCATGAGTGAATAGACAAAGGATCGATACGAAAGAAGAAATATTCTTCTTTCACGTTAAAAAGAACGGAGGGAAGATGGGATCGGGATATTTCTCCGGGATAAATACGAAATACTTCATATTTATCACATATTTGATAATAAGCCATACAACTTGTGCGAGAGTTGAGAGTTAGTCATCGATCTTGCTTTGATCCCCTATCAGAGGTCACCGACCCACATAAGAACAAACGTTAGCTCATTTTTTATTCTTGGAAGAAATGACTGTAGATAGATAAATTGGTTTTTTCCGGGGCGGACGTAGCCAAGTGGACCAAGGCAGTGGATTGTGAATCCACCACGCGCGGGTTCAATTCCCGTCGTTCGCCCATAAAAGAAGATAAAAAAAATCGGACTGGATCTGATTCGTTGTCATTTTCATATTTCGGTGAAAATATTTCTATCTATGTAATAGAAATGGACACCCAAGTCTTCTTTCTTCGTGGGAAACATGAGCCCTTTATCAGACTTGAACCTATGACTTACGCCTTACCATGGCATTACTCTACCACTGAGTTAAAGGGGCCCCTCATCATATATTAATGAGTGAGTCTACTATGGTAGATGGACAAAAGATTGGATGTGGATGATCCATCTATCATTATATATATCAAGTTGATAAATTAGTAGCTCGTAGTTTATATGAGAGGAGGGTAAGGATGGCTATACTGGAAACTATGGGCTGAGCTGATACGAAGTGAATGGAGACAAGTTATACCTGAGAACATTTGCTGAAATATGTTCGTATTGCTAGAAGAGCCAAATGCTCAACGATCCAGGTCCTATTGCAATTACTTGAAATGCGTTTGAATAATATTCTTTTTCGATTGGGTATGGCTCCCACCATTCCTGGAGCTAGACAATTGACTAGATTGTTCTTTATCCAACTGAATAATTGCAATATTCATTATATTGCCGATACAATCCGTACATACTATGGTATACACCTTTACTCCACCATTCATTTTGTTACACATGAACTCCTCCATCTTGGAGAGATGGCTGAGCGGACCAAAGCGGCGGATTGCTAATCCGTAGCACGGATCATCCGTACCGAGGGTTCGAATCCCTCTCTCTCCGTTCGTACACTATTGGTCCTGAAAACGAATAACCCCGAATCTTTCTACGGAACGGAAAAGACCCATTAACCTAGAGACTGACTTCCTATTTTGACCCTTTGAAGAAGGATAAAAATGGCCAAAAAGGTCAAAACAGAAGTTATACTTTTTTTTCATTGCATAACACAAAATGATAAAGTTCTCATTTTGACTGAGCATTTTAACTATGCTCAGTATTTTCTTTTTTCCGCCGTAAAGTATTCCTGTTCCATAAACAGTTTTTGCTTCGCTCTTTAGTAGAAAAATTCTATTTTTAATCAAAAATTATATATCACCTGGTCCATAAATTGCAAAGGTATCGTTCATGGACGAACGGAAGGATGAGAAGATATCGTTTCCTCTTTTTTTTTTTTTATCAATATAAATGGGACCAATCCCTACATTGTGTATTGGTACATACAAACGATAAAATATCTTTGTCTCTACCTGCAATTATGTATGAACAAAATTGTTTCAAACCTGTTCCATCATTAGCAATGTCCAAGTGAATAGATGTTGTGAATAGATGTTCACTTTCGAGATGATCCGGGTCTAGCTCGATAACATGATCTCTTCCAATCCAATGTGAGAAAGTTACATAGTGTCTACTTTTTCCGATAAAGGGGTGTTTGCATGGGTTTGCCTTGGTATCGCGTTCATACCGTCGTATTGAATGATCCTGGCCGGTTAATTTCTGTACATATAATGCATACAGCTCTAGTTGCTGGTTGGGCCGGTTCAATGACTCTGTATGAATTAGCAGTTTTTGATCCATCCGATCCTGTTCTTGATCCAATGTGGAGACAAGGTATGTTCGTTATACCCTTTATGACTCGTTTGGGAATAAAGGATTCATGGAGTGGATGGAACATCACCGGAGAAACTGTAATTAATCCCGGTATTTGGAGTTATGAAGGTGTGGCCGGGGCACATATCATGTTTTCTGGCCTGATGTTTTTGGCAGCTATCTGGCATTGGGTATATTGGGATCTGGAAATATTCTATGATGAACGTACGGGAAAACTTTGTTTAGATTTGCCAAAAGTATTTGGAATTCATTTATTCCTCTCAGGAGTAGCTTGTTTCGGATTTGGAGCATTTCATGTAACGGGTTTGTATGGTCCTGGGATATGGGTGTCTGATCCTTATGGACTAACTGGAAAAATACAACCAGTGGATCCAGCATGGGGAGCTGAAGGTTTTGATCCTTTTGTTCCGGGAGGAATAGCTTCTCATCATATAGCAGCGGGTATTTTGGGTATATTAGCAGGTCTATTCCATCTCAGTGTTCGTCCTCCCCAACGTTTATACGTAGGATTACGCATGGGGAATATTGAAACGGTCCTATCCAGCAGTATTGCTGCTGTGTTTTTTGCAGCTTTCATTGTTGCTGGGACCATGTGGTATGGCTCCGCAACTACTCCGGTCGAATTATTTGGTCCCACTCGTTACCAGTGGGATCAGGGGTACTTCCAACAAGAAATAGATCGACGGGTTCGTGCCGGTCTGGCCGAAAATTTGAGCCTATCAGAAGCTTGGTCCAAAATTCCCGAGAAACTCGCTTTTTATGATTACATTGGTAATAATCCAGCTAAGGGGGGGTTATTCAGAGCAGGTGCAATGGACAATGGAGATGGAATAGCTGTTGGTTGGTTAGGACACCCTATCTTCAAAGATAAGGAGGGAAATGAGCTTTTTGTACGTCGTATGCCTACCTTTTTCGAAACATTTCCAGTAGTTCTGGTGGACAAAGAAGGAATTGTGAAAGCCGATGTTCCTTTTAGGAGGGCAGAATCAAAGTATAGTGTTGAACAAGTAGGTGTAACTGTTGAGTTCTATGGTGGTGGACTTGACAGGGTCAGTTTTGGTGATCCTGCTATAGTGAAAAAATATGCTAGACGTGCTCAATTAGGTGAAATTTTTGAATTAGATCGTGCTACTCTAAAATCCGATGGTGTTTTTCGTAGTAGTCCAAGGGGTTGGTTTACTTTCGGACATGCTACATTTGCTCTCCTTTTCTTTTCTGGACACATTTGGCATGGTGCTAGGACCTTATTCAGAGATGTTTTTGCTGGTATCGACCCGGATCTGGATTCTCGAATAGAATTTGGAGCATTCCAAAAACTGGGAGATCCAACTACTAAAAGACAAGTGGTATGATATTGCTCCTATCTCTTCTCTAATCAATATTAGTACGAAAGCTATCTCCATAATTGTAAATTACGATCAAATCTATGGAAGCATTGGTTTATACATTCCTGTTGGTATCGACCCTAGGGATAATTTTTTTCGCTATTTTCTTCCGAGAACCACCCAAAGTTCCGACTAAAGGGGGGAAATAATTTTGCTTCTCCAAATCTTCATTCTTTCTCTCCCATCAAAGAAAGAATGACCTTCCCTATAGGGGAAGGTCATTCTTTCAATTAGTCCTCGTGATCCTCAAAAGGATCCCTAAGTTGTTTAGAGGGTTGCCCAAAGGCGGTGTATAGGGCATAACCAGTAAAGCTTACAAGTAAACAAGATATGGAAATGGTGACTAAGGTTGCAGTTTCCATTATTAGGTGATCCCAATATCATGGTATGTTTACCATATAATAACAAAGTTAACAGATCTTAACCAATACAATAGTTTCTATGGCTACACAGACCATTGATGATACTTCCAAAATCACGCCAAGAGAAACCCGTGTAGGAACGTCCTTAAAACCGCTTAATTCAGAATATGGTAAAGTAGCTCCTGGATGGGGAACTACTGCTCTTATGGGTTTTACAATGGCTCTATTTGCAGTATTCCTATCTATTATCTTGGAGATTTATAATTCTTCCGTTTTATTGGATGGGATTCCGGTTAGTTGGGACTAGAGGAACTCCAAAATTAGCCTGGTGAGCTCTTGAAGAAAAAAAAAAAAAAGAACTAAGGGATTCAAACCCAGACCAAATAGTGGCTTTTAGTTTTTAGCTTATCTTGTTCCACTAGTTTGATCGTGTAATTACTTTTCTCTAAGGATTTTTGGAATATGGGTGTGCGACTTGTTGAAATAGATCCATATTTATAGTACAGAAGACCGATCTGTTATCTTCATAAAGATGGTCCTACCTCGTTGGATATTTCATTTCTAGAATATTGAATCTCTAGAGCACGAGGTCTATCATAGATATGTTCCAGGAAGATCTGAACTATGGTTTGTACCTATCATTTCCTCGTCACCAGACTTCCAATAAAGAATTTGAAAGAGGTATTTCCTATAATAAATCGAAGGATCTATCCCCTCTCATAATTATGCTGATTATGACCAAAGAATTATATAGTATCTTATTTCTCTTAGTTAGCATATTTTATTTCGTCGAATGGGCAAAAATGAAAAGGTTATTACCCAGAGAACCTTTTGAGAAAATCATCGGGGTATAATTGAAATCTGAGGTTTGGATTGATTCATCTATTGAGATCTCGACAAGATAATTCCTATAAATCGTCTATATTAGTTCTTTTCTAGGGAACTGATATCACACGAATAGGGTAAAAGATTGTTCAAAGGGCCTATAGTGATTTATCATGGGGATGAGCCGACTTGAAATTTTGGCACTATTTGAAATTTTGGCACTATAGAGTCTTCTAATAGAAATGCTGGATTGTTTCGAATCATCTTCATTTCTCCAGCCGGTCAGGCAACGAACCATAAAGTATCTCAATATTTTCCCCAATTTATATATTTGTGTTCAAAAGCATTTGCGTGTTCTTGTTCAAGCCGTATGAAGGGAAATTATCATGTACGGTTTTCAGAGGGGGAATTTCAGTTTACCTATCTCAATAAAGTATACGATCGGTTCGAAGAGCGTCTCGAGATTCAGGCGATTGCGGATGATATCACCAGTAAATATGTTCCTCCTCATGTCAATATATTTTATTGTCTAGGGGGGATCACACTTACCTGTTTTTTAGTACAAGTAGCCACTGGTTTTGCTATGACTTTTTACTATCGTCCGACCGTTACAGAAGCTTTTGCCTCTGTTCAATACCTAATGACCGAAGTGAACTTTGGTTGGTTAATCCGATCAATCCATCGATGGTCGGCAAGTATGATGGTTCTAATGATGATCCTGCACGTATTCCGTGTTTATCTCACAGGTGGATTCAAAAAACCCCGTGAATTAACTTGGGTCACAGGTGTAATTTTGGCTGTCTTGACCGTATCTTTCGGTGTAACTGGTTATTCTTTGCCCTGGGATCAAATTGGTTATTGGGCAGTGAAAATTGTGACTGGTGTGCCTGAGGCTATTCCTGTAATAGGATCTCCTTTGGTAGAATTATTACGTGGAAGTGTTAGTGTGGGTCAATCTACCTTGACTCGTTTTTATAGTTTACACACTTTCATATTACCCCTTCTTACTGCTGTATTTATGCCAATGCACTTTTTAATGATCCGTAAGCAGGGTATTTCAGGTCCTTTATAGAGAGGAAAGATAGATTGAAAATAACTATTCATAACTTCTTGTCCCGAGTAACGACGGTAATATATCATCGCCAGGAATATTTCTTATTCAAAAATGGAAATATCCATAGAAAATAGAAAATATGGTCCTCGGATTTCTCCTTTCGATTTTGGAGTATTATTCATCCAATACAAACAAATAATTGGAGTAGATTCTCAGACGGAGAAGATGGATTATGGGAGTGTGTGACTTGAACTATTGATTAGGCCATGCAGATACTTTATCCGATCTACCACATAAAGATTTCTTATCAAATGTGTCTCTGTCCCAATTTCCTTATCAGAAATAGGAAGTTTAGCACCTGGGTGGAAAGGCATTGGTCAGTTTGTTACGTTCCAAGAGAATTCTTTCTATGATCGAATCCGAATCAGGAAGGGCTCCGCGAGATCCGGACAATGGGGCAATATTTTCATATATTCAATAATTGGACCATATGACTTTACTTATTCATAGTGTGAAAATGCATCCATTTCCCTTGCATCCATTTCGATGGGAAAACTATTGGAGTGAAAGAAGGGATCTAAGGAAGGAGAGAGGCCGGATCAATAACAAGTCAATACCTTGTATGCTAAAAAACTTTTGAGGTCTATTCGTGGTGATAAACACAAATTACAAGGACTAAGATGGTCCAAAAGGCATATCGATCATGATCGAATTTGTGAGCTTACTTGGGTAATGAGCATTTAACTGGAATAATAAAATGACCAATGATGGATGATCATAGACATTATTAGTTCCTATTCTTCCAATTCGTCTTCCATCACGGGAAAAAGAAGTGATATATACTTCCTCCAGTTATTGTTCGAGCCGGATGATAAAAATTGGCATGTCCGGTTCTTTCGGGGGATAGATCCATAAAGATCTACTTATCCCAATAACAAAGAAACCTGACCTAAATGATCCTGTATTAAGGGCTAAATTAGCTAAAGGTATGGGACATAATTATTATGGAGAGCCCGCTTGGCCCAATGATCTTTCATATATTTTTCCAGTAGTAATTTTAGGTACTATTGCATGTACAATAGGTTTAGCGGTTCTAGAACCATCAATGATTGGTGAACCAGCAAATCCATTTGCAACTCCTTTGGAGATATTGCCCGAATGGTATCTTTTCCCTGTATTCCAAATACTTCGTACAGTACCTAACCAAATACTTCGTACAGTACCTAACAAATTATTAGGTGTCCTTTTAATGGCCTCAGTACCCGCGGGATCATTGACGGTGCCTTTTCTAGAGAATGTGAATCAATTTCAGAATCCATTTCGTCGTCCAGTAGCTACAACAGTATCCTTGATCGGTACTGCAGTAGCTCTTTGGTTAGGTATTGGGGCAGCATTGCCTATTGATGAATCTTTAACTTTAGGTCTTTTCCAATCCAATTTGATCCAACTGTCAAATATAAAAATATTTCAAATTTTTTTTTTTTCATATATCTAGGGAGTAGTTGCTTTAAGACAAATTATATCTCCCTAGATATACCCATCTTGTCAGAGATTTCTTTCGAATATTCCACGAAAAGAGAAGAGATATGTAAAAGATTCGAAATAATTCTCATGACTCTCCAAAAGAACTTGGGGAAAGGAAATGAATGAAGAGATTAAATGAAACCAACCATTTTATGAACCCGAAACTAATTCCTGGGTGGATCAATTGCAAAACGTTTTCGTAGAACTTCCAATACCTGTTCGACAGATTCCTTCTCGAGGTGTTCAATTTTCATTAGATCTTCTCGACTGTAATTTAAGAGGTCCAATAATGTATGGATATTGGCTCTTCTGAGGGAGTTATAGGTTTTGGGGGGTAACTCTAATTGGTCAATGAAAATATGTTTAAATGCAATTTTTTCTTTCGTTTCCCCCGTATCAGTCAATACGTGCGAAAGGGGGAAGGGAAGCATATTAGACCCTTTTTTATTGTTCATTCCATCGATGTTCTGTTCCTCTCCATGCAGGAAGGGAATAAATAAGTCGATCAAATTTCGAGAAGCTTCGTAAAGTGCCTCCCTAGGAGTTAACCCCCCATTCGTCCATATTTCCAGGAAAAGGACTTCTTGTATTTCATTTCCGCTCCCATAGGAATGAATACTATAATTCGCATCGCGAACAGGCATAAAAACAGCATCTATAGGGAAAATTCCGTCCTGATAATTATTTGAACTATGTATAATATATCCGCGATTTTTTTCAATTTGTAATCTGATATCAGAAGTAATTGATTTAGTAAGTCTAGCTATATGTTGTGTAGTATCAATTATTTTCACAGAAGGTGGTAATATGATATCTTGAGCAGTTACATTTCTGGGTCCAACAATATAAATAGAAGCTTCTCGGATTCCGTACGAGTCACTTCTAAGTACAATTTCTTTTAGATTCATCAAAATGTCATGTACTGATTCTTCAATACCTATTATCGCAGAATATTCATGTTTTATGTTCTCTAATTTCACACGTGTGATACATGTTCCTTCTACTTCTCCAAGTAAAGCTCTTCGCATTGCGATGCCTATTGTATCGGCTCGACCTTTGCGGAGCGGGGATAGGGCAAAACGGCCATAATGAAGACGCTTACTGTATGCTCTGGATTCGATGCATTTCCATCGTAGTGTCTGAATAGAGACTGAGATTTTATCTCGAATCATACCAAGAATATTTGATCAGATCATTAAATCATTTCTTTCTCTTGAAATTCATTCAATTCTTAAACACGTCTCTTTTTGGGAGGTCTACATCCATTATGTGGCATAGGGGTTACGTCACGTACAAAACTTAATAGTATGCCACTTCTACGAATGGTTCGTAATGCTGTATCTCTCCCTCGACCAGGGCCACTTATCATAACTTCTACTCGTCCTATACCCCGATCCATTAATGTGCGAATAACATTTTCTGCTGCAGTCTGGGCAGCAAATGGTGTACCTCTCCTTGTACCTTTGAATCCACAGGCACCAGCAGAAGACCAAGAAATAACTTGTCCCCGTACATCTGTAGCAGTCACAATGGTATTGTTAAAACTTGCTTGAACGTAAATAACTCCTTTGAGTACTCGATGTTCATTCCTACGTGAACCAATTCTTTTTATAGTTTTTGACATATTAATAATTATGAGTTCAGTTTTACCACTAGATGCATTCATTTATATAGAAGAGGATTACCCCTGTTTTTGCTTATGTCTCGGATTAGAACAAATTATCATAACTCGTTTCCGTCTACGAATTGGTCGACATTTTCCACAAATTCTACGAATAGAAGCACGAATTTTCATGTTTGTGACCCTCCAATTTGCTCATATTACATTTTGTTTCCTGAGACAGAGAGTCTGTTTCATCTATGATTCTCGATCCCTATCAGATGTTCAAAAGGTGATTCAATCGTTTTAAGATTTGTTGCTAAGTCTATATATTATACGTCCTTTGGTTAAATCATAAGCACTTAATTCGACCTTGACCCTATCTCCTGGTAGTATTCGTACGGAATTACGTCGAATCCTACCCGAAATATGAGTCAAAATCTGACATCCATTATCTGTCAGAACTCGAAACATACCGTTGGGGAGTGATTCAGTAACCAAACCTTCCGCATGGATCAGATTCTGTTTCTTCATCGAATCTCCTCCTCTTTTAATTCAAAAACTTGACTAACGTGCTTGGATGAAGATGAATGGTGTCTCGATTTGCTCCGACTTTTCATACTATGGGGATATCTTACAGAATCCATATTTTTGGACAACATTTGGATCAATTACCATACATAACATAAAATTTCTCCTCCAATTTTTTTCTGTCGAGCTTCTCGATCCGTCAAAATTCCTTGGGAAGTAGAAAGAATTACGATCCCCATTCCACCTAGAACTTTTGGAATTTCTCGATAATTAGAATAAATTCTCAAACCAGGTTTGCTGGTACGCTTTGACGTGGTCATATATGTCCTTTTCTTCCTTCTCCGATATTTTGAAGTCGATATCAAAAAAGATTTTTGGCCTTCCTGATGCTCCCTAACATCTTCTATAAAACCTTCTCGTAAAAGGATCCTTCCAATGTTCTTGGTAATATTAGTAGCTGTTACTCGAACCGTTCCTTTTTCTACCATGTCAGCGTTTCTTATAGAAGTAATTAGATTGGCAATAGTATCGTTACCCATGACGAACGAATTCTTAGGAATTCCTGGTCTCGATATAAAAGGCATGTTCGATCTTCTTTGAGGAATATGCCTGAGGTGCAATGAATTGATCCATGTCATGTATCATTTGATTAACTTTAAGTCAAAGATTCCTACAAGATCTATCAGTACTTATAAGACTTCGGGAGCCAATGAAACTATTTTAGTGAAATTCAATTGTCTCAATTCCTGAGCAACCGGACCAAAAACTCGAGTTCCTTTTGGATTTCCTTCCTGATCAATGACAACGGCTGCATTGTCATCAGATCGTATCATCATTCCATTGTCACGTTCAAATTCTTTACAGGTGCGTATAACTACGGCTCTAACTACTTCCGATTTTTCCAGGGGCATGTTAGGTACTGCTTCTTTAATTATAGCAATTATAACATCACCTATATGAGCGCATTTACGATTACTTGCTCCTAGAACTCGAATACACATTATTTTTCGGGCTCCACTGTTATCCGCTATATTCAAATAAGTTTGAGACTGAATCATTTTTCCTCCAAAAGATTTGTTATCTCGGCAGATAACATGAAAAAAAAAAAAGGAAGAGTTCTTACGAACTAGTAATCTTCTTCCACCAGAAAGAAATCTTTGATTCTGTATGGGTTAAGTAGTAACAAATTGGGTACGTATAGGCATTTTGTATGCAGCTATTCTAGCAGCTGCTCTAGCGACGGTTTCGGATACTCCGCCCATTTCATAAAGTATTCGACCTGGTTTGATGACAGATACCCAATATTCGGGAGATCCTTTCCCGGAACCCATACGTGTTTCTGCAGGTCTCATTGTAATAGGTTTGTCGGGAAATATACGTACCCATATTTTTCCACCACGACGGGCATAACGAGTAATCGTTCTTCGTCCGGCTTCTATCTGCCCAGATGTGATCCAAGCGGGTTCAAGTGCTTGAAGAGCGAATCTACCGAAACAAATGCGATTGCCGCGGTAAGATACTCCCTTCATTCTTCCCCTATGTTGTTTACGAAATTTTGTTCTTTTTGGGTTATAGTCGATGGTTAATAGTATTTTGATCCCATCTCTAATTCAGAACCGGACATGAAAGTTTCTTCTCATCCGGCTCCTCGTGAATAATCTATGTCAAATTGGACAATCAATAGTTATTAGTTATATATAAATGAGTCTATATCTACGCATTACACATATTGTATATAGAATCTAATTTACAGGACGAATAACTCTTATATTTCCATCCAATGCCTTAATAAATAATTTCACAGGCGAATATTGACTCTTCCAATATTTGCTCCATGGGGCCTATAGACTCCAATGAGCTTAATTGATTTTTGGTTTATTTCGCCATCCTATCCAATGAATGATTAAGATTCCTATATGATCTTATGCAGTCATAGGTTCCATCGTTCCATAGCTTCTATCTAAATGCCCAGGTCTTCCCTCCGCAATGGAGCTTTATTTTCATCTGTTACGGAATCAATTTCCTTAGTTTCCATCGACCCGAAGCTCTTTCTCCTTCATAAACTGAATTCCTTCAATCTTGCTTGAATGAATCAGGATGATTCTTATGCTTTATCACACTGCTTTTCGGAGGGTAGTTAATGAACCATACAATATTGGGAGAAGATTTCTCCTTTTTCTTCTTTTTCCGCATTACCAAACACCTTTCTCGCTTCACGAGAGATCAAAATATCATTTTTCTCTCGCGGAAAAAAGTATTTACGAGGTGATAGTATCTACCCATAGTTATTGGATCTTGGCAATATGAAGCAATGAGTTAGTCTCTAGTTTTTTTATAGAGACCAATACGTTCTTATTTCGAGTTCTCCATAACTCCGGAAAAGAATGAAAAGCTCGATTCCAACGAGTCGCACACTAAGCATAGCATGGTTCCAAAATGGTAAATCTAATTTCTATTCGATCTGATAGAATTGATGATCCATGATCGGGCAGATTGGAGAAAAAAAAGACCAATTATTCCTACTCTTCCAAAATCCAAATTTTGATCCCTAAAACTCCATAGATGGTTTGAACCGGATAATAACAATAATCAATCCTAGCCCGAATTGTCTGTAGGGGAACCCTACCTCCCCTGTCCCATTCGACCCGGGCAATTTCCTTTCCGTCGAGACGTCCTGCAATTTGGATCTGAATACCTTCTACCTCTTCCCGTTCAGCCAGTTCAATAGCTTTCTTCATTGTTTTTCTGAATGGAACTCTCTTCTCTAGCTGTAGGGCAATATACTCCGCAAGAATATTAGGTTTTCTATAGGGTTTCGCAACTTTTTCTATAGCAATGTGAAGTTTTCGGTCCGCAGAATCGAGCATATTTAGTACATCGTTTCTTAATTTTTCAATTCCTTGACCCCTACCTTCTATTAACAACAAGTTGGGAAATCCAATATAGATTTTGACCTGAATCAAGTCGATCTTTCTGCGAATCTCTACACGTGCAATTCCTCCATAATTCGAGGAGCTCTTTATATGTGTTCGTACATAGTTTTCAATGCAAGTACGTATTTTTTGATCTTCTCGGAGATCTTTGGAATAATTCCTTTGTTGTGCGAACCAATGGGAACGATCATTTTGGGTTACACCAAGTCTAAAACCAAGTGGATTTATTTTCTGCGCCATACATATCCTTTTTTTCGGGATTCTATTGACATAATCGGATCATTTGATCTGGATATTTCCTCCGATACAATAGTTATATGACAAGTGGGTTTTTGTATTGGATAACCGCGTCCCTGAGCTCTAGGTTGAATCCTTTTCAAAACAGCACCCTCATTCACTTCGACTCTACCAACGAGTAAATTGGCTTTGTTCAAACCCATATTGTGATTTGCATTTGCCGCCGCAGAATGAATTAATTGTGATATGGGATAACAGGCCCCATAAGGCATCAGTTCCAATATCATAAGTGCTTGTCCATATGAACGACCACGAATTTGATTAATTACTCTACGCGCTTTATGAGCGGACATACGTATATTTCTCGCCAAAGCTCGTATCTCTGGACCTGGACTATTATTTCCCATTGACTCCATCCTCCCCAATGAATGACAAGTCTCTCTCAATTAACGACGAGATTTCTTATCGTTTCTTGCATGTCCCTGAAAAAGTAGAGTAGGTGCAAATTCCCCCAATTTGTGGTCTACCATACGATCTGTTACATAAATGGGTAAATGTTCCCTCCCATTATGAACAGCAATTGTATGACCGATCATTGCGGGTACAATGACAGATGCCCGGGACCAAGTAACTATTATCTTCTTTTCTTTTTTTATGTTTAGATTTTTAATTTTCCTCAATAAATGATTAGCCACAAAAGGATTTTTTTTCAGTGAACGCGCCATGATCAATTACCTTTCTTTCCTTTTTTTTTTTTTTATGGATATCCAACCATTCTTACTCACGTCGACGAAGGATTGAAGCATCACTGTATCTATTCCTCTTCCGACTTTTCTTTCCAAGTGCACTATAGCCCCAGGGGGTCACAGGTTTTTTCCTGCCAATTGGGGTTCTTCCTTCCCCACCTCCATGAGGATGGTCTACAGGGTTCATAGCTACTCCTCTTACCTCAGAGCGCTTACCCAACCAACGTTTAGCTCCGGCTTTACCGAAACTTCTATTGTTCGCAGTGATATTACCCACTTGTCCAATTGTGGCTGAGCAGTTCTCAGATATTAAACGAACTTCTCCAGACGGTAATCTTAATGTGGCCGATCGATCTTCTTTTGCGATCAGTTCTGCTACAGCACCTGCCGCTCTAGCTAATTGTCCACCCTTTCCAAGTGTTATTTCTATGTTATGTATAGCCGTGCCTAAGGGCATATTGGTTGAAGTAGACTCTTATTCCGATGAATAAAAATCCCTTCCCAAACTGTACAAGCCTCTCTCAGGGCATACAGCTTTCTGGATGTATATGATATTCACATATATTAAATAAATAGAATCGAGATGAGAAGGAACATCTATTGTATTCTCTATGTCCCGATTCTCTACATCCTAGGTCTCTCTATTCCATCATCTGGCTTATATTCTTTATGTAGCATTCAGAATGAATGACTTTATCAAATTACGCTAATACTTTTGTATTTTATGGATAACGTAGGAGGCATATTAAACATCTTTTTCTCTTCTCTCTCTTTTTACTTTTTTCCTCTCCCCCCATCTTTTTTTCTTTTGGGAATTACTACCACTGTCCAGCTCCGAATCCGCCTCTGACCATCAGATCAAATGTGAGTAACCTGTCTTTTTCGAGGGTGCCTCTATCCCATTTTGTTCATGCTTCGGACAAACAATCTGGTCCTCTCCATATTATCATATCTTCGGAACCAATGATCCGATATGAACAATTTTTGGATCCAATCACCTGCTGTCATTTATCCTCAGTTTCCCTTTGGGGTTCGTCCCGTAAAAGTGTCCTAGTTGGATCAGTGATAGATTTATGGGTTTCGCTGTAAACCCAATCGGTTGCTTCCGATCACGTAAATTAATAATTCAAACCGCACTCAGAGGTAGGACATTTCCTATTGATATAGGAGCTTTTGGACCAGAAAGAATAGTATCTCCAATCATGACCCCTCTGGGATGCAGAATATACATCTTATCGCCATTCTTGTAATGCACCTTGCAAATGTATGCACTTCTATTAGGGTCGTATTCTATGGTTACAATTTCTCCTGATATGTGTTCCTTATCCCGTCGAAAATCAATTTGACGATACAGACGCTTGTGACCCCCTCCCCTGTGTCTTGCGGTAATAATTCCTCTTGCATTACGACCTTTCCCACAATGATGTTGTCCAGAGGTCAATTTCTTCTGCGGGTCCAACTGCACTCTTCCATCGAAACCTGATACAGATCTATTGTGTGTATCCGGAGTTAAAATTCTATATGAACGGATGGCCATTTAGTTTCAATTTTGAAATCTTATTGTTCTGAAAAGAGTGGAATAGAATCGCCGGTTCTAAGTGTAATAATCATACGTTTACAACGTATTGGATGTACTATCATTGACCCTCTCTTTCCTCCTTTTTCAGGGAGGCGATAGCTGTTCATAGCTATTACTTTAACATCGAAGAAATTTTCAATCCAATTTTTAATCTTTGTTTTGTTTGATTGCAAATCGACGTTAAAAGTATATTGGTTCCTTTCCAATAGACGAATACTTTTTTCCGTAAGTACTGGATATTTCACTTCATCCATAAATTTTTATCCCTCCTTTCTTTTTTTTTTTTTTTCTATTTTTAATTCCTTTTCTCGTAAAGCCTGTAGCTATTATTATATCGGATCATATACAAATTTAATGATACAGATATATTATATCTTAGGTATGGAAGTTATGCACAAACGTAATGCTCACAACTTTCCTCTGGATCTAGCCGCTGTTGAATCTATTTCAATAGGCGGATAATACTCTGATGGATTGTTATCGTGTATTGCTTAATTGAAGCATACCAAGCCTTTCAATAAAATGAAAGGCTTGGTATGCTTCAATTGTTTGTTGTTATTCTTCATACTTCTTCCCCCATTCCATCAATAATGGATATGTGCAGTTCCCCTGCATCCAGCAGGAATTGAACCCGCGAGTTCGCCAATTATGAGTTGGGCGCTTTAACCATTCAGCCATGGATGCTGGATAAAGATCATCAACATACTCATTCTATAATATGAGTATAGACTCAGATCTAAAATGGGTTAGTTCGGGATCGGGACCCATTTACATTCTTTCTCTCATACTTGATTCATGTCAAATATTATCAATAGACATTCAAATAACATTTCATTTTGATAATAAGCCATGGACAAAACAAACAATAATATGTGAATCAATTAGAATTGATTGTATTGATTGTTCGGTCCTTTGGTCTTCCACTCATGGTGGGTGGGAGAATGATGAAGAAGTTGACGGAAAAATAGAAGAATTTGATCTATTTCAAAGGAGTATATTCATGTTCCTATTTCCCGAATATAATACGGCTGGATATTTTCATTAATATCTAGTATCATTCCTACCTATTCTTGCATCCTTTATTTCCAGAGGTTTGGCTCCCTCAAGAACCGGACTACTAGTTACGAATCAAGTATCGAACCAATGGGGAGATACTTGGATCCGATCTAAGATCATTATATGTTCGCTCCAGTTCTTGTTGTTCTTGATGTTGGAACAGTCTCCCTTTCTCTATGGGCTTTTATTCTAGTATACAGGGTATATCTGCATTTATAGGAGCTTCAATTCTCGTGCTTATTTTCATCTTTGGTTCAGTGCATACGTGGCGAAAAGGAACATTGGAATGTTCCTTAGTTTCCGAGTGGGGGAGGGGAGTACAAAATGGCATAAAGCCAATGATGAATCCTATGGAGTTACCTTTACTTGATCAAACAATTTTGAATCCAGGTATTTCAACTACCCCATTGGTCCTGGACGAGCTGACCTCATTATAACAGCGGGGACTGTGACCATGAAAAAGACTCCTTCTGTAGTGAGATTGATTATACGAACAAATGCCGGAACCAAAATCTGTAGTTGCCCTGGGAGCATGTACTATCACATAGAAATGTTTGGTACAGATTCTTATAGTACCGTTCACGAAGTAGATAAGTTAATTCCTGTGGATGTCTATTCGCCAGATTGCCCAACCGAACCAGAGGTTATTATAGATGCTATAACGAAACTTCGTGAAAGAAAAGTTAGTTCGATGGATATATGAGGCCCGAACTCCAACAAGGAAAGAATAAAATATTTCCCTATAAATCATAGGGATCATCATATTGGATCCAGTATTCATACTAGAAACTATGATCAAAAGTTATTACATCAATCTTCTGAACCTCAATTCGAATCTACTTTCGAGATACCCTTTGCAACATTTGGATCTACTTCAACTCTGGAATTATAGATCTATCGTTGGGATAATATATCCCATTTTGATTCGGATGGAATAGGATGAATAGATTCCGACTAGTATCGGAGCCGAATTCTTAGTCCCACCGTCAAATCTTGTCCTCTGAGTTCTCGATCCTACTTTTTTATATGTACAGAGATCGGGATTCAATTGGAACGGACAGGGAGGGACAATATGAGCAAAGAAGAGGGGGAGAACAGATTTATTCATCTATCTATTTTGATCGGGGTGTCTCCGTATGTACATATACATACGGATATGTCTAGATAGAATAGATGGATGGATATGGAGACATTGATATTGACATCTTGCCAGGAACCAGATTTGAACTGGTGGCACGAGGATTTTCAGTCCTCTGCTCTACCAACTGAGCTATCCCGGCTCTTCCCTGTGGATCATCCTGGTACAGGTTCTTAACTTATGTCAACTAAAAATAAGGAAAAAGTATTTTTCCCAGTTTTTACAATGATCTTTATTATTTTCGATCTGGAAGTCACTAATATGAGAAAAAATGGACTGCAATTGAATAATTTCAAACGATCTAATATATGTAGATCATATATCACAAAATGAATTGATCATATGATCAACTCATTAACGGATCAACTCAACTTGTCATAAGATGGATGAAAAGATTCATGTTCTAATTTCTTCTCTTAGAGAAGAAATTAGAATGGATTTGAACCAATGGAATTGGAGAAAATAGATCAGTCCGTTCGGGAACGAACTTGGGTGGGGATAGAGGGACTTGAACCCTCACGGTCTATAAAGCCAACGGATTTTCCTCCTACTGCAATTTGCATTGTTGTTGACATTGACATGTAGAATTGGACTCTATCTTTATCCTCGTCCACCATTTATTCCAAAAACTGATTCAATTTTCCATCTAGAGTAGATAAGTTCATAATTGGATTACTTAATGTCAAATCAGTACTTCAACTCGAATCTGGCATCTATCTTATGAATAAAATGCTTGGAACGATTCAAGTTCTGATCGCCAGTCCAGTTTTGTCTGATGTTATATAAAATATCTCTCCACTTTTGAGGTGTAAATAGAGCGTTCTATAACTACAGTATTGGACCAAATGAGATTCATTCGTTAGAATAGCTTCCATTGAGTCTCTGCACCTATCCCCTTCCTATCTTAGGAGAAGAAACATTGTCTTCATGAACCGGATTTGGCTCAGGATTACCCATTCAAAATATCCCAGGGTTCCCTGGATTTGGAAGCTATCACTTGGTAGGTTTCCATACCAAGGCTCAATTCGATCAAGTCCGTAGCGTCTACCAATTCCGCCATATCCCCTTCTCGAAGAACAAGATCATACCTTGTTCTAATCCTATTATGTAATATCCATCAGCATTATTCATTGGATATTTGCTCAATATTGGGTGGTAGAAATATCCTCCCCTACTCCCCTTCTCTCGCCATCTCTATCTCTATCCCAATCGAATATGACTGGGAATCATTATATTATTTCTCCATTTGAAATGCAATGTTATTATCCTCCCCTAGTCGATTTGGAAGAGTGAGTAAAACGATCGATATCAATTGACCCTTTCTTTCCCTTGAAAGAATCTACATTCAAACAATGTTCCTTTGTAATCGTAATCTGGATTGCGTCATTGAATCCGATTCGCGCTATAATCGTTAGGATTCCAAAGGAATCTATGGATCTCACACCAATGAAATGAGGAGTTATATTCCATCGAGCCTGCTTAGCTCAGAGGTTAGAGCATCGCACTTGTAATGCGATGGTCATCGGTTCGATCCCGATAGCTGGCTCTTTTCCGTTCCTCTCATTTCCATAATCCACAAAGTTTTGTTAGGATCAAGATGGAGTGGAGAATACTCTTACGATTGTTCGTCGGGTCCGTCATGCCATGATCACTTATTCCCAACTAGGAACGGGATGAATGAAATGATTGGAGCTATTAGGATCTATAACAAATTGGAGAAAGATCTTTGTTTTCCTATAAAAGAATTATAAAAGAATTCCAGTAGTACTCATACGAGTTATACTATTCTTTTTTTTTTCTAGCACTATCTGTTAATTGAAAAAGGAGTTTCTATGTCCCGTTATCGGGGACCTCGTTTAAAAATAATACGTCGTCTGAAAACTTTACCAGGGCTCACTAGTAAAAGACCCAAAAACAGAAAGGATTCTATGAATATGAATCGGTCTTCTTCCAGGAAAATATCTCAATATCGCATCCGGCTAGAAGAAAAACAGAAATTGCGTTTTCATTACGGACTAACGGAGCGACAATTGCTGAAATATGTTCGTGTTTCTAGAAGAGCCAAAGGCTCAACGGGCCAGGTCCTATTGCAATTACTTGAAATGCGTTTGGATAATATTATTTTTCGATTGGGTATGGCTCCCACCATTCCTGGAGCTAGACAATTAGTGAATCATGGACATATCCGGGTCAATGACCATATGGTAGATATACCAAGTTACCCTTGCAAACCTCAAGATGTGATTACTATAAGAGATCAACCAAGATTGAGAGCTATCATTAAGAAGAATATAGACCTGTTCCAGAGGGATAAATTGCCAAATCATTTGACTTTTCATCCCTTACAATATAAAGGATTCATCAATCAAATAATAGATAGTAAATGGATCAGTTTGAAGATTAATGAATTGTTGGTCGTAGAGTATTATTCCCGTCAAGCTTGAATCGAGAATGAAATGAAAGGGAGGGGTTGGTTGCTGGGCATCTGGAAATTCTGTTCTTCTCCCTTATTTTTCCCCTCCCCGAAGGAGACATTTTATAATCCTTCCGTACGTTACTTGTTATCTACGATACTTTTATTGCTTCTTAAAATAGTCTTTACTCTTCCCATACCACGAACCAATGTTCGTTCTATTTTCTCTATTACAAATAGAGGTAGATTGATCCTGTAATTAGGAAATCGTCCTATTGGGATTCAATAGATTGGAAAAACAATGGATGAGAAGAAAATAGTAGGGCGAAGATACGGAAAGAGAGGGATTCGAACCCTCGGTAAGCGGAAGCCTACATAGCAGTTCCAATGCTACGCCTTGAACCGCTCGGCCATCTTTCCTATTAGATTTCTTGGTTCTAATTAACAAAATTAGTGAATAGCAACTTCCTTACAAATTCTTTCATCCCTGTTAATCCGACGTATTCGGATCGCCTAATCAATAATTTAAGACAGATTAACTGATCCATTCCATATTATGATCATATATGGATCTGTAGTGATCATCTTATCAATTGTATAATAACTAATTCTTTGGCAATGATCCTGTGTCATGATGACTATATTTTCCCTATATTCCTTTATCTATATGGATAAAGCACACAATTGCTAGGTGGGCATTGCATTCTCATTATGCAATGCTCGATCGTTTAACTCTTTCTTTGTTCGGATCATAATCGAACCGGACTTCCCGAGTTTACCCAATCTAGTCTTCTTTCAATACGAATCTTTTTCCGTTATTATTCATATTACTAATGAACATTTATTCAAAATATTCCCTATCTATTCCCATTTTAAAGAAGAAATTGGATTGGAATAGATAGAATGAGAACATATTTACGATTGTAAGGAAATCCATTTTATGGTATTGTGCACCAGAAAAAAAAAATTTCGTTCATGGAATCATTTGCGTAAGGGAATGAAGGAAATTATCAAATCTGTAATTGACTATGCCTAGATCTCAGAGAAATGACAATTTTATTGATAAGACCTTCACAATTATAGCAGATATCTTATTGCGAATAATCCCGATGGCTCCGGGGGAGAAAGAAGCATTTACCTATTACAGAGATGGTGTGATTTGATATGTTTTCCGTTCTTCTTTTTTTTGGAAAGAAAAGGTATTCGGGAATAAAAATTGAGTAAAATAAAACTTACGCTCAGTGAAGGTGAGTTCTGGAGATAGAACAATTCCTTCTGTCGTGTATCCCCGGTCAATGCACCTTTAGATGCTCTCATCTCCTGAGGATTTTAGTACCGAGCGAAAGGTTACACCTATGCAATAGGCCTTGCTTGTATAGTTGAACCTATTTGATAGGCGCACATGAGGGGAGAAAGCACTACGTATGGAAATCGACAACACAAAAGCTTCGTTATAGCCCATATGCATTACCCTTTTCTGAAGGGTAGTGAGAATGGTTGGGACAACAAACATCCATCTCGTTTGTACTTTGGATACCCTTATAATGGAACCATCGGAGATTGTTGAAGTGATTAATCCCCGGAGAATACAGGGCGTTAAGAACAAAGAAATTGTTAGAGGTTCCATTCCTAGTACTAAGATCCTTGGTATTTGGAAAAGAATCTTTGCAAGAAGGATGGTTAGATATTTATTGGAAATACACTAGCCCCTTTTAATTCATAATATTGGGTCAGAATCTTTTTTTTTTTTTTCAATTCCACGGATTACTCCCCATATTACCTACTGTAAAGAAAGGAGGAGCCGTATGAGGTGGGAATCTCATGTACGGTTTTGAAGCGGAGATCATTTCAATGGAATGAACGACCGTAACGGATGTCAGCTCAATCGGAAGGGGAATATGCGGAAGCTTTACAAAATTATTATGAAGCTATGCGACTGGAAACTGATCCTTATGATCGAAGTTATATACTATATAATATAGGTCTTGTGCATACAAGTAATGGAGAACATACGAAGGCTTTGGAATATTATTTCCAAGCATTAGAACGGAACCCATCCTTACCACAAGCTCTTAATAATACGGCCTTGATCTGTCATTACGTGCGGCTATCTGTACCATAGAATAACTTAGTTAATAACTAGTACGAGCAAGGACAAAATAAAAGGCTTCCTACATATGCACCGTCCCGAGTAACGGTTTTTATCAGCTGTAGCGAAAAAAAAAAAGCATCTCTCATAGGAGCCCGAATATGAATAGATAGAGCCTAAATATTCCATGGATAAAAAATTCAATTGATGATGGAAGCACCGTAAAGATCAATTATTGAAAGAAGGTTCGGGCTGATACGATCAAATCTGCTCATTGACAAGAATCAGGAATCAACTTATGTAATAGAGTTGATCTACTAAGCTATTGAGCAGCGGTGTAGCATCAGATCCTAAAGATGTGAAGTACTCAGAGAGTACTCTCCAAAAATTCTATACGGAACTGAGATAGTTACCTTGCAAAAAGACTTTGATTTGGACAATCAATCTGAAGTATATCTCTTTCTATACTTCATCTTTTTGAGGGTAGGAGAAAAGATAGAACCTGATCATTGAATTGATTGGAAGTGAAATCAGAAACTCATGTCATTGACTTTTTTTGGTCCTTTGGTTAGTATGAACTCCCAATGAATCATCTCCAATTCAATAATATTTTGGAAATTTTGGTAGAGGACTAAAGAATAGTGGATTGAGCCGTATGAGGTAGGAAACTCTCAAGTACGGTTCTGAGGGAAGAAAACTTTTCCAAGTTGACCTATCCCGACCGAGGAGAACAGGCCATTCGACAGGGAGATCCTGAAACTGCGGAGGCTTGGTTCGATCAAGCTGCTGAGTATTGGGAACAAGCTATAGCACTTGCTCCGGGCAATTACATCGAAGCACAAAATTGGTTAAAGATTACAGGACGCTTTGGAGAATGAGAATTTCTATTATTGGGAAATCGTTTTCATTATTTAATATCTGACTCGAAATCAATGGGATTCTTCCAGAATAGTACCAAAAATGAGATTCTATCGACATCTTATAGAAATTGATTTATAATATAAAAAAAAAGAATACCTTTTTTGATTCTGGATTGTTGATGGATATTCTTAATAGGGGTAAAATCCATCCGGAGACGTCTTTCATTAATGATCCATGAATAACGATTTATAATGGATGGCTTTGATATGGGACATATGGAGGAGTATCAATAGATGGATAAATATATATATCCATATATACAGACAGATATATATATATTTATCCATCTAGAAACGGTGTAATAATCACCGTTGCTTTTTCCATTACACTAAAAAGCCTTTTTCTTTATGGTAACAGCCCACGGTCCATTGAGCACCTCGAAGATATGTCATAATAAAACTGAACACCTGCCTCAGATCGACTCCCGTATCATAGTCGCTCCAGTCATAAACTAGAAAATAAGGGGAGAAACAAGTTGAGATATATCTCGCGGAAGTTCACTAATTGCTATTGGCAGGGTTCTTCTTATTTATGTCCCATCCGAAAAGGGGAGAATTAAATGATCATTCGTTCACCGAAACCAGAAGTAAAGATCGTAGTGGAGAGAGATCCTGTAAAAACCTCTTTTGAAAAATGGGCCAAACCTGGTCATTTCTCAAAGACGCTAGCTAAAGGCCCTGATACTACCACTTGGATCTGGAACTTACATGCTGATGCTCACGATTTTGATAGTCATACTAAGGATTTGGAAGAGATTTCTCGTAAAGTCTTTAGCGCTCATTTTGGTCAACTAGCCATCATCTTTATTTGGCTAAGTGGGATGTATTTTCACGGCGCTCGTTTCTCCAATTATGAAGCATGGCTGGCTGATCCCACTCACATCAAACCCAGTGCCCAAGTAGTTTGGCCAATAGTAGGCCAAGAAATATTGAATGGGGATGTAGGTGGAGGTTTTCGAGGGATACAAATAACCTCTGGTTTCTTCCAGCTTTGGCGAGCATCTGGAATAACCAGTGAATTACAACTTTACTGCACTGCAATTGGTGCATTGATATTTGCGGCGTTAATGCTTTTTGCTGGTTGGTTTCATTATCACAAAGCTGCCCCAGAATTGGCTTGGTTCCAGGATGTAGAATCCATGTTGAACCATCATTTAGCAGGGTTACTAGGACTTGGGTCTCTATCTTGGGCAGGACACCAAATACACGTCTCTCTACCCATTAACCAACTTCTAGACGCTGGAGTGGATCCTAAAGAGATACCACTTCCTCATGAATTTATTTTGAATCGCGATCTTTTGGCTCAACTTTATCCCAGTTTTGCTAAGGGATTGACCCCATTTTTCACCCTTAATTGGTCGGAATATTCAGACTTTTTGACTTTTCGTGGAGGATTAAATCCAGTAACGGGGGGTCTGTGGTTGACCGATACTGCACATCATCATTTGGCTATTGCAGTTCTTTTTCTGATAGCCGGTCATATGTATAAGACCAATTGGCGCATTGGCCATAACCTCAAGGACATTTTAGAAGCTCATAAAGGTCCATTTACGGGGGAGGGACATAAAGGTCTTTACGAGATCTTAACTACCTCATGGCATGCTCAATTAGCTATTAACCTAGCTATGTTAGGATCTTTAACTATTATTGTAGCTCACCACATGTATTCGATGCCCCCCTATCCGTACCTAGCTATTGACTATGGTACCCAACTCTCTCTGTTCACACATCATATGTGGATTGGTGGGTTTATTATAGTTGGCGCTGCTGCACATGCAGCGATTTTTATGGTAAGAGACTATGACCCAACTACTCAATACAACAATTTATTAGATCGCGTTCTTAGACATCGTGATGCAATTGTATCACACCTCAACTGGGTATGTATATTCTTAGGCTTCCATAGTTTTGGTCTGTATATTCATAATGATACTATGAGCGCTCTAGGACGTCCTCAAGATATGTTCTCAGATACTGCTATACAATTACAGCCTATCTTTGCCCAATGGATACAAAACACTCATGCTTCAGCACCTGGTTCAACAGCTCCTGGTGCAACAGCAAGTACCAGCTTAACCTGGGGAGGTGGTGATTTGGTGACAGTAGGTTCCAAAGTGGCCTTGTTACCAATTCCATTAGGAACCGCGGATTTTTTGGTACATCACATTCATGCATTTACTATCCATGTGACTGTTTTAATCCTACTTAAAGGTGTTCTATTTGCCCGTAGCTCCCGTTTAATACCTGATAAAGCAAATCTTGGTTTTCGTTTTCCTTGTGATGGACCTGGGAGAGGAGGAACATGTCAAGTATCTGCCTGGGATCATGTTTTCCTTGGTTTATTCTGGATGTACAATGCAATTTCGGTAGTAATATTCCATTTCAGCTGGAAAATGCAGTCCGATGTTTGGGGTAGTATAAGTGATCAGGGAGTGGTAACTCATATTACGGGAGGAAACTTTGCACAAAGTTCCATTACGATTAACGGGTGGCTCCGTGACTTTCTATGGGCACAAGCCTCGCAAGTGATCCAATCTTATGGTTCTTCATTATCTGCATATGGTCTTTTATTTTTAGGTGCTCATTTTGTTTGGGCCTTCAGTTTAATGTTCTTATTCAGCGGCCGTGGGTATTGGCAAGAACTCATTGAATCTATTGTTTGGGCCCATAACAAATTGAAGGTTGCTCCTGCTATCCAGCCCAGAGCCTTGAGCATTGTACAGGGACGTGCTGTAGGAGTAGCTCATTACCTTCTGGGTGGAATCGTCACAACATGGGCGTTCTTCCTGGCAAGAATTATTGCAGTAGGATAATGGCTAGGAGGATTTGAAAAGCATTATGGCATCAAGATTTCCAAAGTTCAGCCAAGGCTTGGCCCAGGACCCAACTACTCGTCGTATTTGGTTCGGTATTGCGACCGCACATGACTTTGAGAGTCATGATGATATTACCGAAGAACGCCTTTATCATAAAATTTTTGCTTCCCACTTTGGTCAGTTGGCAATAATCTTTCTGTGGACCTCCGGTAATTTGTTCCATGTGGCTTGGCAAGGCAATTTTGAAGCATGGGTACGCGATCCCTTACATGTAAGACCCATTGCTCATGCAATTTGGGATCCTCATTTTGGTCAACCAGCTATAGAAGCTTTTACCCGAGGAGGTGCTCCCGGTCCGGTCAATATTGCTTATTCCGGTGTTTATCAGTGGTGGTATACAATTGGCTTACGCACTAACGAAGATCTTTATGCTGGAGCTCTTTTCTTGCTATTTCTTTCTGTCATCTTTTTAATAGCGGGTAGGTTACATTTACAACCTAAATGGAGACCAAGTGTTTCATGGTTCAAAAATGCCGAATCCCGTCTCAATCATCATTTGTCAGGACTCTTCGGAGTCAGTTCTCTAGCTTGGACAGGGCATTTAGTTCATGTCGCTATTCCTGAATCAAGGGGAGTGCACGTCAGATGGGACAATTTTTTGGATGAATTACCGCATCCCCAAGGGTTAGAACCGTTTTTCACAGGTCAGTGGAATCTTTATGCTCAAAATCCTGATTCTAGTAGTCACTTATTCGGTACCTCCCAAGGGGCGGGAACTGCTATTCTAACTCTTCTCGGAGGATTCCATCCACAAACTCAAAGTTTATGGCTGACTGATATGGCTCATCATCATTTAGCTATTGCATTTGTTTTTTCAATTGCTGGTCATATGTATAGAACCAACTTTGGGATTGGTCACAGTATGGAAGATATTTTGGAGGCACATGTTCCTCCAGGAGGCCTATTAGGACGCGGGCATAAGGGTCTTTATAACACAATTAATAATTCTCTTCATTTTCAATTGGGTCTTGCTTTAGCTTCTTTGGGGGTTATAACTTCCTTGGTAGCTCAACACATGTATTCTTTACCCGCTTATGCATTCATAGCACAAGACTTCACCACCCAAGCTGCATTATATACTCATCATCAATACATTGCCGGGTTCATTATGACAGGAGCCTTTGCTCATGGAGCTATATTCCTCATTAGGGATTATAATCCGGAACAGAATAAGGATAATGTATTGGCGAGAATGTTGGAACATAAGGAAGCTATAATATCTCATCTTAGTTGGGTTAGTTTATTACTAGGTTTCCATACCTTGGGACTTTATGTTCATAATGATGTTATGCTTGCTTTTGGTACTCCAGAAAAACAAATATTGATCGAGCCCATATTTGCTCAGTGGATACAATCTGCTCATGGTAAGACGTTATATGGTTTCGATATACTCCTATCTTCAACAAGTGGTCCAGCATTCGATGCAGGTAAGAGCATATGGTTACCCGGTTGGTTAAATGCTATTAATGATAATAATAATTCATTGTTCTCAACAATTGGTCCCGGAGACTTTTTGGTTCATCATGCTATTGCTCTAGGTTTGCATACAACTACATTGATCCTAGTTAAAGGTGCTTTGGATGCGCGTGGTTCCAGGTTAATGCCAGATAAAAAAGATTTTGGTTATAGTTTTCCTTGCGATGGTCCGGGACGGGGTGGTACTTGCGATATCTCGGCCTGGGATGCTTTTTATTTAGCAGTTTTCTGGATGTTGAATACTATTGGATGGGTTACTTTCTATTGGCATTGGAAGCATATAACGTTATGGCAGGGTAATGTAGCGCAATTTAATGAGTCTTCCACTTATTTAATGGGATGGTCAAGAGATTATCTATGGTTAAATTCTTCACAACTTATTAATGGATACAATCCTTTTGGTATGAACAGTTTATCTGTTTGGGCGTGGATGTTCTTATTCGGGCATCTTGTTTGGGCTACTGGATTTATGTTCCTTATTTCCTGGCGTGGATATTGGCAGGAACTGATTGAAACTCTCGCATGGGCCCATGAACGCACGCCTTTAGCTAATTTAGTTCGATGGAGAGACAAGCCAGTAGCCCTTTCCATTGTTCAAGCACGATTAGTTGGATTAGCTCACTTTTCCGTAGGTTATATATTCACTTATGCAGCTTTTTTAATTGCCTCTACATCAGGCAAATTTGGTTAATTTTTCTTCATCAGTTTCATCAGTGAATGGGTATTGTCATTGATACAATGACAATACCCCACAGAGAAAAAGTAATCAACGTAATATTACTCCATCTAAAATCTGATCTATATTTTTATTCCTGGTAGGTGATAGTACCGACTGAACTATTATGGCGAGAAAGAGTCTCATTCAGAGAGAGAAGAAGAGACAAGCACTGGAACGGAAATATCATTTAATTCGTCAATCTTTGGAGGAAAAAAGCAAAGTGTCATCATTGGATGACAAATGGGAAATTCATAGAAAATTGCAATCTTCACCGCGTAATAGTGCACCTACACGTCTCCATCGACGTTGTTCTTCGACTGGAAGACCTAGAGCCAACTATCGAGACTTTGGATTGTCCGGACACATACTCCGTGAGATGGCCCACGCATGTTTATTGCCCGGGATAACAAAATCGAGTTGGTAGGAAAAGAAAAAAAGTAATTGAAGTTTCTTGTGATAACGGGATATACTACCCCTATATAGGGGTAGTATATCCCATTATTGTTTGGTGTACCCATTCTGATTATGATATCAATCAATGGTGCGGAGTAGAGTAGTCTGGTAGCTCGCAAGGCTCATAACCTTGAGGTCACGGGTTCAAATCCTGTCTCCGCCAGACCAGAACATACGAAGTATTTTGGTCCGGAAAGGATTGCTCTATCACTTATCATTTTCTAATTGAATGATAAGTGAGGAAAAGAAACGATCAATATTATTCTTTTTCATATTCAATGTGACGGGCGGGTAGCGGGGATCGAACCCGCATCTTCTCCTTGGCAAAGAGAAATTTTACCATTCAACCATACCCGCATTTCAATGTTATGAATATATATATATATATATTCATAACATTGAAATGGAAAAGACATATATGTTCAATCCCATTCGTAAGTAGATATTATTTTTGATTTGATTTGAATGGTCCAATTATTCATTTATTCATTCAATTACGGATAAGGAAAACCCCTCCTCCTTGGGCCTGAAGTAAAAGGCCCTTCAGAAGAGCTATAAAGCCCCTCCGGGAGGGGGGGGGAGGGGGTTTGAACCTAAAACATCTAGAACAGATCTAAGATATGAAAGAATTAAGGATACCTACAAAAAGGACTGATCCGATCCATAATGATACACCCGAAAATACAACATTTTTGCTACTTGACCAACCATCAGGAGAGGCAAGTGCAACAGGTACGCCAATCACTAGTAAAAATGAAATAGCAATTAATGCAAACACAGCCGATTGGAAAGCAATAGTCATGGTTGTGATCTTACAAGCTCCCAACAGATTGAATAGACTATACCATCTGATCCCCAATTTTCAATTCTGATCAAATGCACTATGGAAAGGATTTGACCATAAATTGATCGAGCTTTTCAAAATTTTTCAATTTGATATTTGAGTGTGAGAGGAGAGGGAAATTCGTTTCTTTTTTTTTTTTTTTTCCATTCTAGATGATGATGAAAAATCACCATATGTCACAGGTATAGTTGGTATCGACCCGGCCTTATGCTTATAGTTAGGGATTATCCGAGGGGGTAGAATAGAAGTTGTCCCTCGGGAGAGATGGCCGAGTGGTTGATGGCTCCGGTCTTGAAAACCGGTATAGTAAAAAAAAACTATCGAGGGTTCGAATCCCTCTCTCTCCTGTTGTTTTTCAACAATCACATTTATTGGTCCGGTCCAATAAAAAAAAAAAAAGAGAATAGCTCGGCTGTATATAGCCGAGCTACAAGGATCCAGTTGGAAAGAGAGTATTTGAAAATACTCCTATCCCGCCGATATGGGAGATAGATGTAATGAAATTGAATCGATTTATCTTCCATCTGGTTCGATCTATTTTTTCAGTTAAGAGGAGTCATGGAAAGGACAGGTTCGAAATCACGATCAATCCCTTTCTCAAATCCTGCTGCAGCTGCACGAGCCCTTCCCGCATGCCACAAATGGCCTACGAAGAAGAAAAATCCTAGAACGAAATGGGAGGTGGATAACCAACTTCGGGGAGAGACATAATTCACCGCATTGATTTCGGTAGCTACACCACCCACAGAATTTAAAGAACCTAAAGGAGCATGAGTCATATATTCTGCTGAACGTCGTTCCTGCCAAGGCTGTATGTCTTTTTTCAACTTGCTCAGATCCAAACCATTAGGGCCCCTTAGGGGTTCCAACCAAGGAGCACGGAGATCCCAAAAACGCATCGTTTCTCCTCCAAAGATAATTTCTCCAGTCGGAGAACGCATAAGGTATTTACCTAAACCAGTAGGTCCTTGGGCAGACCCCACACTAGCTCCAAGACGTTGGTCTCTAACTAAAAAAGTAAACGCTTGAGCTTGAGAGGCTTCTGGGCCGGTGGGCCCATAAAATTCACTGGGATAAACTGTATTGTTGAACCAAACGAAACAACAAGCAATAAAACCAAAGAGAGATAGAGCCGCTAAACTATAGGACAAATAAGCTTCTCCGGACCATACGAATGCACGGCGAGCCCATGCAAAAGGTTTGGTTAAGATATGCCAGATACCACCGAAGATACAAATGGAACCTAACCATACATGTCCTCCAATTACATCTTCTAGATTGTCCACGCTAACGATCCATCCTTCTCCTCCGAAAGGAGATTTAAGTAAATAACCAAATATAGCACTTGGGTTAAGAGTTGGGTTCGTAATTTTTCTTACATCTCCACCGCCGGGAGCCCAAGTATCATATACACCTCCAAAATACAAAGCTTTGAGCACTGGAAGAAAAGCACCAACACCTAGCAAGATTAGGTGAATACCCAAAATTGTGGTCATTTTGTTTCTATCTTTCCATACATAGCCAAAGAATGGAAAAGATTCTTCTAAAGTTTCGGGTCCTATGAGTGCATGATAAATACCACCAAAACCTAAAACCGCAGAAGAAATTAAGTGAAGTACCCCAGATACAAAATATGGAAAAGTGTCCACGATTTCCCCACCAGGACCGACTCCCCATCCTAGAGTAGCTAGATGGGGAAGCAGAATCAATCCTTGTTCATACATAGGTTTTTCCGGTACGAAATGAGCCACTTCGAATAGGTTCATTGCTCCGGCCCAGAATACAATTAATCCGGCATGAGCCACGTGAGCCCCAAGCAATTTACCAGACAAATTGATAAGTCGGGCATTACCGGCCCACCAAGCGAAA